AGACCGTTCAAGAGTCAGTTTGAAGGAAATAGTCGCATCACCGTTTAACGGGATTTCTCATTCAATTTCTTAACGTAAATGCCAAAGTAAGGTATCACCTTTAGGCGAAACAGAATAAATGGCATCAGATTCATTAGCTACGGAAACGGGCATTCGATCATGGGCTTCAGATGTCGATGCAATTCCTTTACTTTAAGCAAGAGGAGCAGGGCAGGACCTACCTTTAGCTCTTCAGACAGGTGAGTTGCTTTTTCCAAGGTCAGGGATTGGTGATAGTTATGGGGAAGAGATAGAAACTAAAACCCCACGAAACAAGAAAGAACGGATTCCCTGTTGCAACTTTTTCCTTAGGGTTTGGAGATAGACAACCAGTTACATTACTGGAACTTGGTTGAAAAGGGAAAGCCAAACTTGCTAATTGAAAAGCTATTCAAAATACGGGTTTTTCTTCAATCACGAACTCGCCCCTGCTCTGAGAAAGCTTTATCGGCCTGGGGTTTTTATCTGGGGTTGCGATTGAAATAGGACTCGGAAGTCCAAGCTGAATCCTTTTACCGGACTTGAGTCTCTTGTTGCATCATCTTTCCCTATCCCACTTTGTAAAAAGGGGGAAGACTTTCTATCCATTCCTTTCCGATCGCTTAGCAGAACCTCTCGCAACAACAAGAGGTGGCTTTCCAGGCGTGCGTATTCTGATTAAATGCTTCTTATTCTATCTAATAATTGGGCTATGAGAATTACGCTTAGGCACCTACCTTCCATCCATACTATCCGGTTAACTTTGAAGATTCACCGTCTTTTTCGCTTGCAAGTCATTTCCTTATACGGGTATTGAAACAATAATAATAGGTTCTGCAGATAGAACTAGGCTAGGCCTTTCTCTCGATCCAGTAAAGTAACCCGACTTTCTGCCCCTAACCGGGGAACTGCACCTGAGAATCACCTGTTATTCTATTAAGTAATAGTTCAATCAGTCCCTCTCCATCTTTCTTTCGAACCCAACAATCGCTTTCACTCCTCGGGAAAGACTAGCTCTTAAAGAAAGGCTTAGCATAGCATCTCCAGTCCGAGCGAGGAGTCTTTCCTGCATTTGAATGCCCAATGGCATCAGATTCATTAGCTACGGGAACCCCCATAGAAACTGTCTACCTGAGTCTGTACCTTGGCCCTACGGGCCTGACACAAGGTTATAATTCTAGCTCTTCCAGAGCATGACTCACCTTTTGCTCGGGATTGGGATCCGGTAATGGAGAAGTGGTTTTCCCAGGTCCAGTAATGTGGAAGTGTCAGGTGGATCATTCGAATGTTCAACCCTTCCAGTGACAAGAGGAAGAGGCTGTTTATTAACAATCAAGGAGTCAGTAGAAGGCAAGTTCACCTGACTCTGAATCACCAAAGAAGTGTTAGTCTCCACTGTAACCTCTTTCAAACTATCTTTTTTCTCTCTGGGCTTGCCAGCCCGTGTTTGACCCATCAAAGATTCACCCCTACTCGCACCTGTGGATTCCTTATTAGGCACCAACGGCCCAGCACTGATATTTACTTACCTCGGCCGCCTTATTTTCACTCACCAATTTACCCTTTCTTGGCTGGCCGGGCTTCTTTTCAACTCACATGCTAGCAAGCTGGCATGGGAGTCCTGTTCACTTTCTTTTATCTCGGGCGAAAGCATCTTAGCAGCACTTCCGAAGATAAGATAGATGGATTTGGAGACACAATGCAAATGGTGTCTTCTCGTCCAGGTCTGCGTATCCACAATTACTTGGAGATTGGAGACAAGGAGAATAATAGGGGTTTGAAGTGGAAGTGGCTGTGCACAATCAAAGAGAGGCGGCTACTTTCCAGCTTGCTGCTTTCACTATGACCTTGTGCGCGTATTTCTTATTTGTTTTCTTGGGGAAGCTAACCAGTTTTCAAGCAAGATAGGGCGCGCCTGCGCTATCGATATTTAATGATGTTGCTTTGAAGATTTCGGTAGGGGCTTTACCAAATCTCCTCATTACCTAACCAATAAATAGGAAGGTTATCTTTTATGAAGGTAGAAGAAGAAAGAGCTCAATCCTTTTTTGGAGTTTGAGAAAGATTCTGAACCGGAGACTCTCGCACCAGAAATGTAAGCAGTGGCGTGGAAGGGAGCCGAATACATGGAACCCGAACGCTTAATGGCAAGAGCGGCATAAGGAATAGGTTCTACTGTTTCTAATAAGGTGGCGAGCGATAGGTAAGTTCATACGATCTCGGTCGGGAGGAAGATTCGCCCTATCGAGATTCCCAGATTCACTAGAATCAATTCATATATCATAATAAAGAAAATTCATCACTTTCGCATTTGAAACCGTTTCCCTTCCCACTCGCAGCTAAGCCCTTGAGGCTAATAAGCTCACTGCCTGTTGCTGAATGAAATTTGAGGCTGACTCTAGAGCTAGCACCTCTTTTCTTAGTTAGCTCCCCATCTCATTGCATAGAGAACCTTTACATTCCATGAGAGCAGAAATGATGGATTCTATATTACGGAATGAACTATAAACTCCGGGGATCGATGAGCAACTCCAGCTAAACCAGTAATATCTACCTTTTCTACCCTGCTCCCTACCAGGAAATTGGCTTGTCTTCCTATGTCGTTGGAACCCGTGGGGCACAGTGAGACTAACTTTAGATGCATTCTTTTTCTTCCTGGGATTAACTCAAAATCCAGTTCGATAGCAAATCTGCCATTGCCTTAGCAAAGAACCCATTGTTTCATGAACGCAGCAAGCATATAGATACCAGATTTCATTTTGTGCGTGAATGTGTGGCAAACAAGGTGGTGCAGCTCAATTATGTGAAGTCTCAAGAACAAGTTGCTGATATTTTCACCAAAGCTCTCAAGTTCAATGATTTTCTGAGATTTTGAAAGATGTTGGGTGTCATGTTTAAGAGGGGGTGTTAGAAGTTAAACATGAAATTACTAGAGTCTTCTAGAGTCCTTATCCTAATCATTTAGGGAGTTGTGTAGTAATTTATCTAGTAAAATGGCGTTCATGTATCAGAATTAATTAGGAGCAATTATCCATGTATGTTGGTCTCTTACCTCAACTTGGGCGGCGTAGGAAGTAGAAGCATCAGCTAAATCCCTTATTTAGTCCTCCTTTAAGTAATCCGAATAGGCTGATGAGAAGGGGCTGTACTCAAAATCCAATGTTGCTGATGTCCCACTGTCAGGAAGCGAATACCCTCGCAGAAAAGCAGAAAGTGAAGAACATGCTTCGGCTGATAAGCTGGTTATAAAGCTTTCCCCTTCTTCGGGTTAGGAAAGGAAATTGAAAAGCTATTAGAAATCCCGAGAACAAGAACTGGAATTCTCCCCTCTTCTTACTATATTATTAGCTTCGCGGAACTTCGCTTTTACCTTCGAGTGATTGAAAGTCCGCAAATCAGCTAAGAGCGGAAAGCACTAATGCGTAAGAGCGGAAAGCAAGCACTACTCGGTCGATCCTCTTCATTCCTTTAATAGCTACATCAGGTAAACCGGAGCCAGTCATCAAATCGATGTGTGGATTGGGACTAGGTTTGCCTACCGATGAAAAGGTAAGACTTGAAGCCGCTTTCTTTCCAAGGAATGAATCCATAAAGACCTAATGCACAAGTCTGAAGCAAGTAGTACTCCATCCCTTAACTCGGTAGCTGGGTAATCTTCATCATATACTCAAATCTTAATGCAGATCGATCTTCCATTTATGACCGATGCGCTCAACCTTTCATTGAATTGCCCGAACACAATCCTTCAGAGAAAGATTGAATCGCCGATTTAGGGTTTTTGATAGAAAGAGGGAGTCGAAGACAAACGAAAGATTGAATATAGTATATAAAGAAAAGGTCTAGTTGAAGCTTTCCCCTTTCTGTACCTTTTCCCGCATTCCTGTCGTATGAGTTGGCCCCTATTGAAGGAACTTCTCAAGTTGAGCTGAGTAGCGAGGGCCCGTAAAGTTACCAATAGGCGAATAGGCGAAGAAGCTGTAAGCGACGAAGCAGACTTTATATCCGCCCTTCCTTCTTCGCTGTTAGGGCGTAGTATGTATTCTATAGAAGGCTTTAGAAGGAATAACTTAAGAGTTCATTATGAGTATAGATTCTTTACTTATAGTAATATCTTATATAAGTATTTCATTCATGTTCATAGGATTCCCTTTAGATTGTTCTACTGCGTCATCTCCGTGCCTGCGAGAAAGAATAGCCCCGTGGAGGCACCCCCGTAAAAGAATAGAGATGAATAGAGGTTTAAGCAAGAGTAGGAAATGGTCCTTATACCAATTAGCGGTGCTTACACAAAGAGCATTGCATAGCTATGCACTTGTTTGTGACAAGAGTCTTTCGGTTGGGTAAGATATCTGGTTGGCTGTTCACTGCTTTGTATTTGAAAGAGTGCGCGTCATCGCTGATCCCTATGGCGGTGGCCCTTTCCATCGACTTTTCCAGCCTCGTTAAATAGGTCTGGCTATCTTCGGATCATTCCAAAATTTCATCGTTATATGATATATAATCGCGATGATCGGAGTGAGATGTTGGTCCAACTCTTTCTTTCGTCTCCTTGTCAAGGGTGATTCTATTGGCAAAGAAGAAAAAGAAAGCTGACTTGGAGTCACCGCACCTGTTGCGGATATGGATCGCGTAGTTCGTTGTGTTGATCAGTAATTATTTATATAGGCTGCTAAGTCTTTCGTATTATCATCTGACGAGCAACATGAGTTTAGGTTCTTATTGACGGAGTCGTTTGGAATGGACGATCATTAATAATCTCCCATTATGTTACCTAGCCCAAGTAGTGCGAAGAACAACCTTGATCGAATGTGTAGCCGTAAGAGCAGTGATCAAGAAGGAAGGACGATCTAGGACTGAGGTTGTTGACTGCTTATGCGGGTCTGTCCCTGATAGGTGTAAGTAGTCGGTAAGGTCAGTTTCATCCGCTTAAGCTAAAGATTGGACTTTGACTTGACTCGAAATGGATAATTGAAAAAGAAAGAACTAACTTCCAAAATCCATAAAATGGATGCTGCCTTTCGCTTTCCATAGGGCTTTCAATTCAAAGCAAAGGATTGCACAAAAGGTTCTAACCAATAGACCTAAATTCACGATTAAAGAGTGAAATGTCTTCTAGATCATTGGATATGTGGGCAGTCCTCTGAATAAACAAGAGAGATGTCTTTTTCTTCAGTTAGATCATCTCAAAGTTTGGCCTCATTAGTTGCAGATTGACACGTGAGATCGGGTGAACGAATGATTTAAGATGCAGGACCATGTATACTCCTCTATTGAATTTCTTGTTCTAGACTCACCCCTCTTTACCTGGGGCGCTGTCCTTCTTCCTTTTCCTTTCTGGATAAGTCCGCTGTCCCCTATCGTGTATGCCCCGGGTTTTGTTAAGGACGACTGGTCTCTTTTGCATTTCCAGTTGACTTGCTCTTATTCATCTTCTCAAGCAACTAGTAGACTTTGTTTGCTGAACAGGAAGAGTCGTTAGCCGATCCGATTACCTATTTCATTCATGTTCTACTACGGTTTCTTTCTTAAACTGATAAGCTTCAGCATTTCATTCCGAAGAATAGGAAGATCGATAGAGATCATTATTCACATAGATTCTCCCCCTTACAATCCCGCCTTTTTGTGGGTGTACTTCTTAGGCTCGGAGGAAGAGATCGGGATTGTTGGTTTCCTGTGACCTTTAGATCGAGAGAAAGACTAGAAGTGACAGAAAGGCTTTTCTAGATTCTTAGCGATGTAGAGCTTGCGACTCTCCGTTCATTAGTGCAGGCGAAAGGGCAATCCCTTTATCTGACTCTGGGGAATACCCGAAATCCCTTAATGCCGGATCGGATATATGCTGTTTTTTCTCTTGCCCCAACTTGTGAATTAGGAAGTCAGTCAGCTACCCATTCTGCTTTCTAGCCAGTAAGAAGCTTTAGTTGTTGCTGGGACCGAAAGAAAACAACCAACCAGAAGCGCTAAATCTTTAGTCCTACCTTGGGTAATCCGAAGGGGTTGAATCTTCTAGTTAAGGATCTCTGTCTGCCCTTCCCTATCATAAATCTCTAATCGATTCTAGAAACTTTCATGAACCAACTCTTGTTGAAGAAGTAAGGTTTAGTCCCGTTGTTGGTTTCATGCATAACCTTTTGCTTTCCTCTGTTTAACGAGCATCCTATTTTTATCCGGATTTCCACCCGAAAAGCCTGCAAATCATGATGCTCTATCAAAGGGTATTCCTCTGTCTGGGGCTTCCCTTGGTTTAGTAACGTAATGGTTCACTGCTTCAGTCAAGTAAGTGGGATAGCCAAGTTCATAGATGAGATTAGAGATTTCTGCTCTTCCCCAAACAAAGAAAACAACTAGAACATGCCGTGCTATACCCGAGAGCGCCTAATTAACTATCGATAAGGGCTTGCGGAGCCTCTTTCTGTGTGAGACGATGCCTGGGAAAGGGGCTAGGCTATTCCTGCGAGGCGAGGTCTTCCACTATATGGTCTAAATGTTTCAGAGGGTGGGGGATAGAGTGAGTTTTTATCTGTTGTTCTCTAGTTGAGTTCCTCGATTCCTTAGGGGACCAATCTGTTGTACCATTTAAATAAAAGACCGTAAGGCTCCTCTGAAAGTAATGCATGAGCACATATCATCCGTGGGTGGACCATAATCGCCTACTTCCCGAAGCAAGTATTAGGAAGAGCTATCCTGTCTAGTCTCCTTGGGTGGACTGGTCTCTTATCTCAAGCTAGCTAAGGAAAGAAAGCACTTCTACATGACCGGCTCCAGCAATTGGTGTGAGGACTTACTCTGTCTGCTTCCCCTCTGCTATCAATCGTTTGGTGGCTTTCAGGTAAGCCCCTATCTAAAGCAATATGCTCTTTCTTTACTGGACTGGTATTAGATAAAGCTGTTGAAAGCCTTTCAGCTACAGGTTCTTATGCTCCTTTATCTGTCTTGGGTTTTGATGATGGGGTTTCATCTTAGGCTCGGCAGAAAGGAAAGAGAAGATAGAGATCCTGCTGAAATATCTTATTATAGGTATCGAATGAATGTGATACGGCTAGCGGAAAACCCCTCCTCGAAAACTATTATAGTGAATCGCCTCACAAAACCAATTCAATGGCTAAAGTTGTTTAAAGTAATCGATTCTCTCGACTTGCATAACCAACTAACCTGTCCTCTAGCCAGCAAGATAGAAAGTGGAGTTGGAGTATAGGGAGGGTTTGTTATTCGATTATTCAATTGGTCTGATTCGAGCCTAGGGATTGGCTCCGGTAGTGATCGATTAAGCGAGTCAGGGTAGCAGCCCAAATCTGCGTACGTACCCCCACGCAAGTAAGAAAGACGCACAAGCAAGTACGCTTTCGCTACTAATTAGAAAGAAGCAATAGGTTTACTTCGAAGTAAGCTCTGCAACTCCCTGATGATAATACCCTTCCGTTGAGCTGAGCCATGTTTTCTTTCTTCGCTGTCGAGAGAGATGCATTGAGAAAGGGGTGGCAGATACTACGAATAGAAAACCCCTTTAAGAACAGGCTCAATCAATCAAATCAGGTCTATGCGGGCAGCTTCCACTGAAAAAGCTATTTATTCACCTTTCCTCGGCCGGTGATTCCTTCTTTGCTTTACGGCACAGGTTTAGAGTTGCATAAGGAGGCAATTAAGAGTGAAAACACAGCAGATTGGTTGTTAGCAATGAATGAGGAGATGCAGTCTCTTGCAAAGAATGAAAGATGGAAGCTTGTACCATTGCCGAAAGGAGTGAAACCGGTAGAATGTAAATGGGTATTCAAAAGGAAAGAGGGAATCCCTGGAGTTGAACCTGCAAGGTTCAAGGCTAGACTTGTGGCTAAGGGTTTTTCGCAAAAGGAGGAAATTGACTACAATGAGGTATTCTCACCAGTTGTGAAGCACAAAACTATTCGGGTTCTTCTTGCCATGGTTAGTACTCTTGATCTCTATCTAGAACAGTTAGATGTTAAGACTGCTTTTTTGCATAGTAATCTAGAGGAAGAGATTTACATGTCACAGCCTGAGGTATTTATTGATTCTGAGAATGAAGACCCTGTGTGCTTATTGCAGAAGTCCTTGTATGGTTTGAAACAGTCTCAATGACAGTGGTATAAGAGGTTTGACTCATTTATGGTTTCTCATGACTATGCTAGAAATCTGTATGATAATTGTGTGTACTCTAGGAAGTTGCCTGATGGAAAAATATATATACTTGCTGCTATATGTTGATGACATGTTGATTGCAGCCAAAGATTTGGCTGAGATTAATAGCCTGAAAGCTTTGTTAAGCAGTGAATTTGAGATGAAGGATTTGGGTGCAGCGAAGAAGATTTTTGGTATGGAGATTTGGAGGGATAGAAAAGCAGGTTTGTTGTATGTATCTCAACAGAAATACATCGAAAAGGTACTGCAGTCTTTTCAAATGGATAAATCCAAACCGGTTAGTACTCCTTTAGCTGCACATTTTAAACTTGATGCTAGTGCTCTACCTAGTTCTGATGATGAAGTTAACTGCATGAGTAGAATACCTTATTCTAGCGCAGTAGGTAGCTTGATGTATGCCATGGTTTGCACTAGGCCAGACTTAGCTCATGCTGTTAGTGTGGTTAGTAGGTTTATGAGTAATCCTGGTAAAGCTCATTGGGAGGCTGTTAAGTGGATTACGAACTCCTTTTATCAGCACATTACCTGTACCTGTAATAGGCTCAAAGACTGGCGGCTTAGAGCATAGGTTTTGAGTTAGGACTTATCCCGATAGTAGAAGAAAAGGGCTTAGTCCGACCTGCTCCTTGGTTTACTGCTGGAACTGGAACTAGAGAAGCGAAAGGAAAGGTATGTCTCACGATCTAAGGGAAAGTCTTGGTATTTATCTTCAACTGTCTTCCTTGGGGTGATCTCTTAATACGGGGTGGAGTCCGATACACCATCCCTACGAAACCTGACACATTGGAACAGGTCCTTGGAAGCGGGAATACCTATATTGAGGTGACCAATGGAATATGATATGCGAGGCTCTAACCGCTGAGTTACTTACGTTGGGCAATAGAGAAGAAAGGGGCTAGGGCAATCGCCTGTTAGTGAATTTCTATTTGTAACGGTAGAAAAAACAATCTGTCGCAGTAGCAGTAGCCTTCTCTGTATCACTCCTTTACTTAGTATGAAATGGGCTCTCGACCCCGGCCTTGCTTACCTGTCTGTCTGTGATCTGTCTCTGAGATACGTACCTGAGATCCGTACCTGAGATCCCGCCATGGCTGTCTGGCTGGCTGGCGGTAGGAAGTTCGGTTCCTTTACTGGGTATAGGTCTTGCATACAATCCCTTGTTTCGCTTTCTTTGTCGGCCTATTTCAATCGAATCTCTTGCAAACCCGGAGAGTCACATCCACCGAGCACCAAGCCAGAGAGGACCCATGCTCCAAGGCCTCATTCACAACTTTCAACAAATCAGCCTTATGATAGGTAGAGGAGCCGAGCATATGCTTTTGTCAAGTGCCTAGCAAACTAGGCTAATTGTAGGAGGACTCCTTTGAAAGACTTTTAATGCGTGGCTGCTACTTTAGCAGTTGAATGGGGAATTGATTTTGTTCTCAATACGGAAATGTCCTTAGAGCGGATTGAATACCGATTTTGGTTCCTACCATGTCGAATCCCAGAGATTTTGGAAAAAGCCCGCATGGAAACCATCAACACCGGGGACCTTCAAGGGGACTTGGAATACTAGCCACCTGTCGATATTCATACAAGGTTTCGAAAAAGAGTCAGACTCACCTCTTCCATTGAATCAGACCTTTGGCTTGGAAGATGAGCGATTCGTACCTTTAAAATAAAAGGTCTTTACGAGATACATTGGCTATAGTAACTGTAGCAAAGAAGGCTGCTGCTCCAAGTCAATTCCCGGCGTATCCGGGGTACGTTTTTACTCCAGCTTTCCTATGACATCGAATAAGAAGGCAGCAAAGAGCGAGGATACTTTCTAAGAGAAGAAGCTTGCGCAAGAGAGATGTTCTTGGAGACAATCATTTTAGATTTCCCAAGGTTGATCTTTTCACCACTAGCTGCACAAAAATTATCCAGAATAGACATCATGACAGATAGTTGATTAGTAGAAGCCTCTCCAAATAAAATAATATCATCGGCAAAGCAAACATGTGATAGATGTGGTCCTCTCCTAGTGATTGAAAGAGGAATCCACTGCCCCTTGTCCACCGCATCGGTAATTAGGTGGGAAAGTTTCTCAAGACAGAGTACAAATAGATATGGGGATAAAGGATCTCCTTGACGAAGGCCTCGGAAAGGTTTGAAAGGAGGAAGATTTTCCCCATTCCATATGATAAAGAATTCATTTGAAGAGGCCGTAAAAAGAATTAAATCAATCCAGTTTCTAGGAAAACCAATTTCATCAAGAACAGACTCCAAGAAGCTCCATTTGATTCGAAGCCTTCTCAAGATCAATTTTAATAGCTACAGCGCCATTAACTCTCTTCATAGTACGCATAGTATGAATGGCTTCTTGGACCACAAGGCTATTATCCGTGGTACTACGGCCAGGAATAAAACTAGATAAGGACCCACTAATTTCTTTAAGAAAGGCCGGAGACGATCTACAAGAACCTTAGTGATGATCTTCAAAGGTACAGTGCACAGACTGATAGGCCTGAATTGGCTGATATATTCCGGAACCTCAACCTTTGGAATCAAGACGATGACAAGAAACATCAAAAGAGCCTGTATGAAGAGCTGAACTCTCCAAGTTTACCAAGTTTTCTTTCACAACCGGCCAAGCTTTCTGAAAGCAAATTGCGGGGAAGCCATCAATACCAGGGTTCTTGTTGGGGTTCATGCCGAAGAAAGCTGATTTAACTTCTGAAAGTGTAACCTATCGGTCAAGATACTCTTTCTCAACCGAAGTGAGTTTCCATGAATGAGAAATAAATAGATGGCAAATTTTGAGGAGGTGTAGAAGAAGGATCCGAGTAGAGCTCTAGGTAGTAATTCGAAAGCATACGCTTCAAATCCGCTTGATCATAAGACCACGAATCATCCTCATTTTTAAGTGCTGAAATATCTTTCTTAGCAGCAGCTTTCTTAATTGTTTCGTGGAAAAATCTTGAATCACCAAATTGTAACCAATCCACTCGGCTCTGAGAAAGCAGCTTTATCTCACAATTATTCCTCTAGTTTTAAATCTGGAGGTTTCCGAAGAGCTATAGGTATGGTACTTCTTCTATCCTTCTTGTCTTGTCTGCCCTAGATCCCCTCTGTCCCTAAGATCAGCTTGAGAGATCAAGGGCTTGGAAAAGGTGCGCAGAGGAACCCAACTTCGCCATAAGCGTTGGCCATAAAGGCTCTCAGAGCAGAGGCCTAACTTCCTAGTGCCCCAATACCTAATCCGTATCCATAGGTGTTTGATTCACTAGCTGAAGAGGGAATTGAACTTCATCTCCCAGTCTTGTTGCGGGATAGAAGGGGATTCATTCTCGGGTCGGGAGAAAGGCTAGCAACAGGAAATGCAAAACCCGATTAGTAGAGGTCTAGCTTTAGAGTTTCAAGAATCGACAACTAAACCCCTTCGCTTCTTACTGGCTAGAAAGCAGAATGGGTAGCTGATGTATCATCTAGCTTTAGAGTTGCAGTGGATTCAGCTTGGACTTCCGAGTGCTAATCATAATCTTCATTTAATGCCCGAACCCCGGTTGAGAAAATAGAAAAGGAAAAGCCATATATTGCACAAGATCTTTAGTCCTGCCTTGAGTAACCGAATGGGCTAGGACTTGTATCCTAATCGACTACTGAAATGTGGAACTGATTACAGTAAAACCCTGATACTCCCATTGATGTATTATCTTCAATCCCTGAAGCTCATCATCAAACTTGATACCCATCTCTCTCATTTGATTGAGAATCCCCTGCTTGAAACATCTTTAGCGAATAGGCTTGCTTAGCTCGACTGAGCAGACCGAACTGCGGCTAATGGCGAAAAAAGAGGATGCCAAGTCATCCTAGTCAGGTGGATATGCGATGATGCTAAATACTTCGTCCTGTTCGCCTTTCGGTTCATAAGAAGAGATGTTCAATACCCGTAGTTTCAAGTAACTAAATGGAGTACTTCTTTCTAGACGAAATATCCGCTACAGATGTGTTGAGAAGCAACTTTCGAAGTGATGCTGTGCTAACAAAGCTAGCAGTGAGAATTACACAAGATTGTTACCGCTACGCTCATGAATTATCTAATTACTACCAGCTCTGATACGCGTAATCGCACCAACCATACTAACCTGTCTGCTCCGCTACGCTACATTTAACGGGAAATATAAACAAGGCTACGCGCTTGGGTAAGACCCGCTCTACGACCAATCACCTTTACCGGGAGGAAAGCCAATGATCGGCAAATCAGAGGATTCTCGAAACTCTCAATCTACTGTGTGACTCCTTACTGCAATTCCAGTGCTATCCTATAAGAAAGGCTGTTCTTAGTTTTTCTAGTTTCCCACAAGCAAGGAGAGCAGCAATCTCATGCCATCCGAAAGAAGCTATGAGTAGGTACAGCTAACGGCTAAACACAACGCGTATGATCATCAAACGCGTATGATCTACAGAAAAAGACACTTCGCTTAGCAGTGAAGCGAGTAGCCAGGTATGAGTCTGATGGATCTAGCTCTTCACGGGACAAGCAAGAAGACTAACAACATACAAGACAAAAGAATCCCTAAAATCTGATTGAGCTCTGGGGTGGTACACAGAACCAATAGAAGTAGGGTCTGACCTGTCTCTAGTTAGCCTTTTCCTTTACCTATAAGAAAGGGCGGGACAGAAGCTGGCTTTAATCGCAGAGCATTTAACTCACCTGACCGGGGAAAGACCCTTTCCTTTATTTACCTCAGCACCCTACGCAATTCTAATTCTCAATACCTCAACCCAATCAATCGATGGGAAAGAACTGGATCTCTTATTCGCCCTTACTCCAATGCCTATAACCATAGCTCAATAGGAAGTACCTGTAGCGAATAGGCTCTTAGCTGCGGGACCTTATTACCTGATGTCTGGTTGACTTTACTTGCTCCAACTTGGGGGCTCTACCGGCAGTTTTTCAGAGATGGAATCTCGAGTGAATTACTTAATTTCTACCTATGGCTTTTCGAGGATTTCTAGCTATTCAAAATCCCGGGAACAAGAACTGGACTGATTTCCCTCGAGGTTACTTCCGGCCTGGTCTCTTCTGTTTCCTTGTTTCCTTGCTTTTCATAATCTGGTTTTTCTGGAATAGTACTCGGAACTGAAACTCACTAATCAAAAGGGGAAGCTCTTGTAGAGCCTTGTGCTCTTTGAAAAGCGTTAAACACGGTAAAACTCCAAGTGATCAATTTTAACCAATCTCTGTAATCAGTTCCACATTTCGTATCGAGGTATCACTGATTCTCGAAAGCGCTGTTAGTAAAAGAGGCTGACTTGAGAGACAAGTCAACAGGAAAGAAAGGAAAAGAGACCAGTCCTGAAACAACCGAAAGGACTAGAATCAAGGATTGAGTGAGGGTAGACCTATCCAAGCTGGGTTAAGAAACGGGAAATGACATCTGATAAGGAAGACCGACCACGACCAACCAGAGAGTTCAAATGAAAATTCTTAAGCCAAGTAGTTCGGCTAATCTTCTTTTCTTTTCAAGAGCTGGTGCTTATTAAAGTTCTTTCTGCTAGAGATTCTTCTTGACTTACGACCCGAGAATAAGTCCCAAGCAACTACTTCTTCTTTTCTCGAGATGCTATCGGTCCACCCTTTCTGTTCTAACGACATCTGCCAGTTTCCTTTCCTTTCTTTCCAAAGAGCTAAAGGTTGCGAACAGGGAGTTTGCCATAGTCTTAATGGCACACGAACGGTGTATGTAAGCTATTCCCTAAGCCTTCCTTTAAGCTATAGGTTCTTCTGTTGCTTGCGTGGGTTCGGTCCTCCAAGGCCTGTTAGAGCTCTCTTCAACCCTTCATTCTTCACTCATTGGAATTGGCTTAAGTCGAAAGTGTTATTCTTGGGAAAAGAGTTCCTTAGTAGGATTGCAGGACGTTTTACATTCTCAGGAGATGGCGTAGCATACACACCTAATCACCATACCGTAGTCCATCTAAGTAAGGCTTCTTATCAATTTAAGTAATATTATAGAAGATAAAGAACTGCCGCATCTCTTACTCATAGCAGCGTTGCATCGAACAAGCTGATCCGTTGGTACCAAGTGAACAAGTAGTCCATTTATAAGCCCATGAGGTAGAAAAATGGGATACGATCATAATCATAAACGGTATTTCTCCGTTACTCCTGAGAAGAGGGTCGGACAAAGAAATAGGATATTCGAACTGTATGAAAGAGCTGAGCCAATCCTATCTTTTTCTAGCAGGAAGAAAAAGAAGGGGAATGATGATGAAGTAATGGAGACTATGGACGCGGACATGGCTGATCATGGTTTAGCGGTGGCGCAGGAATCGTTGAAAGAACAAGGGGGACAAGAGAGGCAGGAACAGAACAACCAAAGTTCTCTTGGAAGGATATGGTGGTGGGGAATCTGGACACCAACGGGCTGAATGATAGAGATGAGTTTGGACCATTGACGCAGAATAAGGATTTGATTACTGTGTCTACAAAAGATTCCTGGCTATCTTTGACTACATCGGACAAACTGAAAGAGAGACTCAATCGGGGGTGGACGAACTGCCTCATTGTCAAGCTCTTGGGCCGTTCGATTGGATTCAAGACTCTTGATGAGCGCGTTAGAAGGATGTGGATGCCTCGTGCAGAGTTTGAATTAATCGATTTGGGATTTTTTATACTTTCTTGCTAAGTTTACATCTATGGAGGATTTGCAGTATGCTTTAGAGGTAAGGAGGTTGTGCCATTAGTTAGAAAGGAAAATGAATCCCATCTGTCCCCGCTTCCCCTTCAACAAACAGCGGCGAAAGCAGTTCGAATATCCCAACTTTCATTTTGGGGAGGAAGTTAGTGTTCCGTGATTTAAGACAGTCTTGGAAAGAGGATTGACCCTCGATCGTAAAGAAGAAGAAAGCCTTAGCCTTTTTTCTTATCCAAGGTTTCTAGAGACAGAAGGCGAGTACCGCTTAGCTGCTACCGCAATCGCATAGCTTTACCATTTAATTTACCTTGCTCCAACTTGGGAGCTCTACCTACTTGATTAGCCCACCATTCCAAGTTAACAGCACAAGGAAAAGGCAGAGTTAACTTACAGGTCTTCCCCAATAACAGAAAACAAATCCTATCACACTCGAGCTCTAACCCGGAGGCTGGAGTACCTATAACGCAAAGGCCTAAAAGCCATAAATTCCCTTATGGGACTCGAAGTTAACAATTCCAATCGACATCTCATCTCCGAGTGAAATAGCATCTGATTCATTAGCGGAGGACGAATACGGGAATGGAGAATCGCTAGTAGAGGGTTCCCCTTTTGACTGAAACCCTGAAGATGTATGTTCAATAGTTGGGGTTCTTTCACTGCTTCTTACACGGTAGCTAGCCAGCAAAAGAGACTTATGCAACTCCTACTAGTCCTGGAGTAAGAAACGGAGGGGTTTAAGGATCTATTGCCTTTTCCTTTTATCGGGGTTCAGGTACGAGAATGAATCCCCTTCCTATCTATCTATCGCGAAATCGGGGATTGCCTTTTGGCGGAGGATTTGATCGTTGTAGACTTCGAGCCAGTTGTCTATATTGCTGAGCTTCTGGAGAACGACTTACACGGGTTTTTATTTTCATGCGCTTTGCTTTGGCTTTTGTTGTAACCTATTCAACTAGCTCGTACAGAAGACGTTTACCGGCTTTCACGAAAGCAATTAGGGAAATCATCCAATTCGCCAGGCCTTTCCTTTTTCTTCTAGGTAGGAGATTCATTCCTTTATTAATATTGGGAAGAGACCAGTGCTTAAACCCCAGGCACTAAACAAAGCAAAGGCAGATAAAGCGAGTCATTCTTACTCTTTTCTTTCTTTTCTTGTTTCGGGAATGACAAAAAGTATGCCTTCTCACTCAAGCGGATGAATAAAAGTCAACAGCAAAACAAGATAGTGGAATTGCGTATCGTATAATGATCGCAGATCAGTTTGATGTTTCCCCGTGAAAATAGCCCTCTCGTCAATACATAGCTATCAAACCCGTCATAACCAACTAATTAGTCTTCAACCCCGGGATTGATAGAAAGCCAAACCTTAACCGGTGCAGATGAAGACGAGAAAACGGACTATTCGGCTAAAGTTGCTTACTCGAATTCTGAGTTTCTTGGAAAACCTGGGGAATATCATTGAAAGCTGTTGAAAGCAGGGGAATTCGCTCTTCATCCTGATCGAATCCCTTAATGCCATGATGCCGGAATAGGCTGTTTATAAGCTGGGATGTAGAGTAGTAGGGCATCCTAATGAGAAGAGGTGCGAGGATAGGTACCCGCCATGCGTATTTCTTTATTAACCCGCGGATGAATCCTTTTGCCTTGGGGTTTTAGTAAGTACTGTGTTCTCTTCCGGTCGATAGGATTCTGGTTCACCTAAAGGCGCTTTTAAAGCATGGAATAGGGACAAGCTAACAAAAAAGACGGGGTTTACTCAAAGTCGAATTCTATTCTTCAAAGATTTAGGATTGAACTTCCTAAAATCTATACCCCAGCCAGAGAAAAAGCAGATTAGGAAAGAGGAAAGGAAGAGTCTTTTGCTTCAGGTTAGGTTGTGGGTATACTTTTCGGTTAGTCCTTCTCCAATTAGCATCTCGATCTCGCCTTGGTGGGCCTCTACTCAAGTGCTGTGAAATCAAAAGCACTAACGAGAGACAGCTTCGGGGACATTCCTTATCTTGCTTTCAACCCATTCGGAAAACCCACCCCATAGACAAGATAATGGGAAAAGCTCAGGTAGGCAACGAGAACGAGGCGGTATCGTATAGTTTCAATAGATTCAGTTTCCCGAGAATCCCCAGCTTACTATGAGCTAGCGGTAATTGGAATAGGACTGGGAAGAAGGAACCTGAAAGACTCGGCTCTCCATAAATGAATAGTTGTTTAGTCTTAATTGGTCTTCGCTGACAAGCCAGCAAATAAATAATGAGAAACGAGCTTGCAGAGGAGGCAGCCATATCTATAGGGTGATCAACTTTCGAATTCCCTTTACCGGGTCCAGGCAGATCAATCCCTTTCACCTGCTTCATCGCCTTCTCTCTTTATACGAAATTCTCTTTCTTTTTTTCGGAACAAAGAGGGTTACTCTCTAAAGAGAGCTAAATGAGCCTGTGGCACGAACGCTTAAAAGAAAATCAGTCTTCCTTCTTTTCTTAGCGAAGGATCTCCTTATTTTCCCGAAACACTAAGCGAATTTACCTTCAGACAGTGGGCTAGGGGGCCATAGGATTAATGGCACCCGTAGCGTAACGGCTAACTACCTCTAGCCAACCCTCTTGCAAAAGATCTTTTCTTAACATCATGAGAACAAAGAAATTGTTAGAGTTTCCTTTTTTATCAAGCCAAGCCGCTTGCCCGACCATCGGATCGGGAATAGAGTCAAGGACTTGCCCTTTCGTCCATAGACAGGAAGGGAGCGTGACAGCACATCAAAAAAGAAATAGACTCCCACAAGCACACATAGCAACAATAAATAACAGGAACAACGGCGAATCAGAGAAAAACAAAAGGCGAGGTTCTGAAAGAAAAAGGTATACCACCGCGGCATACGGATCCGCCAGTACTAGTTCATGCTCTGGTAATATGGATTCTACACCCTCTTCTTGTCTGTCATCAGCCATTTCTTCGTCTCCACCGGCGGTTGTGGTAGATGGCAAGACAGAGGCGGAGGTGCTGCGAGCAAGTTGGCTGCGAGTGCAAGAAGCTGGACCTGACGAAGGGACAGAAAGTGTGGCTGGTACAGAAGAAGCGGGAACCATGATTCTCTGACGTTGGGGAGCCTGAATAGAGGTCTACCTCGACGACGTCTCCTGCATCTTCAGTTTCTTCGGAATCATCTTGCAATCGGAGTTGCCGACGAGTGCCTGAGGAAAGAGAGATTGCAGTAAATATTTGAGAAAAGGATGAGGGTAGGAATTCGCCCGTGGTAGAACTGTCCTAAGCAACCTGGAACCAACATATACCATACTGCTATAGAAGACATGAGTACCAGTTAGACTACGGGACGCGTACACCCGAAATTGGTGAGCTACTTACTGCCTCTTAAGTAATGAGCTAGTAGTACTATCAGCAAGCAAAGGATATCTCCACTATGGCGAATACGTTTTTCTTGCTTGCCACATAGCCCGAATGCGAACTAAGCAGGAACATGTGAACTAAGCCCAAGGCATGATCCTGGATTGATGTTATGGAATTGTGGACACAGGGCGGAGGCATACCAGGCTTAATAACGACAGTGCTTACTATTCATATTCATCGCCTTGAACCTGCTTCCCACATTTCTTTTGTAAGGAGGTCAGTCAGCCAACTTATCTGATTTGAGATCCCGCGTCAAAGAAGAAAGCCTCTCCCAATGGACAAGGTGGTTATGAGCATAATTCCCCGTACCTCCCCAGAGCAAATTTCTTGTCAGACGATCCAATTGAGCACACGTAGATGGAGGTAAGAGGGAAGTTTGCATTGTATAAAGCGGAATGGCATTCATAACTGATTCCACCAGCACCCTACGACCTGCTCTCGAAAGCACATTTTTCTTCCAACTATTAAACCGAGAACGGACCTTCTCAACAACCCGTAAATAAAGCTCTTTAGAAGCTCGCTTGTGGACAATAGGAAGACCCAAATAAACTCCCAAGTCATCGGGATGCCACCAATACCTCCATAATTACCTCGACTTGACTCTGGGATGCCTGAGCAAACAAGATAAGATCATCAGCAAAGAATAAGTGGGATATAGCAGGGCCACTCCTAGAAACCTTAAGAGTAAGAGGCTTCCACCGTTTCCTTTGTACTCTATCTTGAATCATGTGGGACAATTTCTCCATGCACAAAAGAGATATGGCGACAGAGGATCTTCCTGACGAAGGCCCCGTTTCGCCGAAAAGAATGAATGGCTGAGCTTCACCATTCCAAATAATTGAGAGCTGATTGGAAGAAAGACTGAACATAATCAGGTCAATCAATTGATTAGGGAAATAAAAATCAACCAGCACTTGTCGCAAGAAATCCCAACTGACACTATCATATGCCTTGTGAAGATCTATTTTGAAAATCATACTACCCATACGGCCTTTCCTCTTCATCAAAGAATGAACAACTTCCCGGGTTATGACTATATTCTCTCCCGTACCTCGACCTGGGAGAAAACTGCTTTGAAAGGGGCCAACTCAATTTTGCAGTAAGGGGCGAATCCGATTCACCAAGGCCTTCGACAAGATTTTATAAACAGAATTCAACGGGGTAATGGGCAGAAATTCTGCCATAATACTAGGTGCATCCGTTTTAGGAATCAAAGTAATATGTGCTTTTGCAATATCCACAGGGATAGAGCCTTCAGAGAGAGCTTGATTCATGAAAGAAAGTACCTTTTCTTTTACCACTTCCCATTCACGTTGTAAAAACAAAGGTTGAATACCATCAGGCCCCGGAGCCTTCAAACCGTGCATGGAGAAAAGAGCCGATTTAGCTTCCTCAAAATAGAATTGGACAAGAAAAGACTCTTTCTCATGTAGATTAATCATAGGCTGCCAACGGTACCGAGGGTCATGCAAAGCTTGAACATCTTTGCTATCAAAAAGAGTACTAGTAACTTTACTATGATTCCGGCGTACCAGTGTAGAAAGATGATAAAAACGGGTGTTCCTGTCCCCATCTCTAATCCATTGTGACCGAGATTTTTGGTACCACCACAAAAGCTCTTCTTGGTAAAGCGTATCCTGGTACTCTTTCAAAAGCTTCCGTTTTAACTCTTGCAGGAAAGCGGAGCTGCCATACGCTTCCGACTTCTGAATACCATTTAACCGTGACACCAATACTCTATTTCGTTTGAAAATACTACCAAAGACTTCAGCATTCCAAACCTGTAATTTATCTTTAGTAGTCGAAAGAGAGTCCACGCATCTCTAAAAATTGAATCAAAATCCCCATGAGTAACCCACGCTGCTTTCCAACGAAAAGGTCTTCGCTCACAAGGTGGGGGAGTAATCACATCAACATCAAATAAAATCGGATGATGATCCGAGTAAAGACATGGCAAATTAGTCACTTTGCCACCAACAAAAAGTGAAAGAGCCAACCTATTCACCAGTACTCTATCAAGTCGCTCCCGCAACATTACTCGCCCCTGAACTGTCTGAACTTGCAGCCCGAGGCACCAAGATCCTAAAGGCCACATTCTTCCCAAAATTCAATAAATTTTCTGGCAGCATTAACACTACAGGCGGCTCCCCCACATTTTTCCTCAACAAAGGCTATATCATTGAAGTCTCCCATAACTAACCATGGATGAACCCTATTATGAGATCGAAGCTGGAGCTCCTCCCAAAACTCCTCTTTTAAATGACAATGGGGCTTCACATACACAGGCGAAAGGCGCCAAATTCTATTCAGCTCCGTGACCTGGACATGTAAAGCTTGAGTCGTGGAGCCTAGGCACTGAATATCAAACTGGCCACGCCACAAAAAGACAATTCCCGGTACCTCGACAATTCCAAGATAAAACCTTCATTAATAAAAGTGAGAATCCGAGTGCACTGCTTGTTCAGCAAGCTCAGTATCCTGATCAACATCCTGTTGAGAACCCAAACTAACGTCAACTCCAGCAAGACCAGTATCTCCCATCACAATATCAGGAGGTTTCGGCGCCGGCTCATTATTCATCTACTTAAGCAGTTGCTCCGGAGACTCCAATCTATTCTCCAAATCCACTTCAGTTGGAGGAATGTCTAAAATATTTGTCAAAGCCGAGGGGTCAGGGTTCGGACCGAAAGGAACAGTCTTTTTGGGCATCCAGGTTACCGTCTCCTTGGGCTTATATGGATGGGCTCGAAAGGTGGCAGTTTTCTTGAGATAGCAAAGAAGCGGACCGAGCATGGCTAGAGGGGGAGTCCTAGGCCTTTTGGGGAGTAGTCTTTACATGAGTAGAAGCAACCGGTTCAAATTGTGTCTCTTCCACAAATTGTGGTGAAACTGGGTCAACTTGGTTCTTTCCCTTTCGTGCCCTCTCTTTAATTTCTCTAAATGAAAGATTTTCCCCATCACTGCGTAATCCCTTATCCCACGCCTTAATCACATCCTCATGAACCGCAATTTCCTCCTCCCTGTTTTCAATCTTTTCCAAGGCACCAAATCTCTTACTTAATTAATGATCCCGATTATCCTGCTGCTCTTTCCCTTTTGGAGCTGTATTCTTCCGAAACTTGCGCTGAACAAGCATCCACATAATTATCGGTCGAGACCTTAGTTACCGGAAAAGGTAGGACGGAAAGGCTGTATGAGCGATCGGGTTCCATTAAGTACACCTCTCTTCGACCGCGCCCTTGTTTATCCCCTTCGGCCCCTTATTCTTCCTCAACGGCTAGAACATTTTACTCAAGTTCTGTTAACCGGTTATGTGGGTTGCCTTTACATCCTGACTCGAGAGCGGTTATAAAAAGGGGATGTCTTCCTTCTGGTTCGTTTGTGCTTGCTTTTCCTGCTTCCTGCTTCGGGATGAAGAGATGTTGCGATTCTGCTACATACTCCTATTCGACATCAAAGAAACTGAATGATTCGTTTCAACCATCGGAGCTGAACCTTACTAGAAAGCTCCTACTTTAGACTTCCCTCTATCTAATTAAACTATTAATTTAGCAGCTAGACCCTATCTATCGGTTCACCATGCTCCTTTGCTGCTTAGTTGATCTTCCCGGCAACGAAGCCTTACCTGTTCTACGCATACACGGTATCCTATCGCGCATCCTTCCTGAAAGAATCCATAGCAACTAAGCTCGTCAGACTCCTTGTCTGTAGGAATAGACCTTTCATTGTATTGAATTCATGTTCTACGCTTTCTCAATGCATCTATCTCGACAGCAGAGCTAAAGGAAATGTCTTTCCCGTGCAGGTATAACTTTGAAGCCTAAGAGCTCCTAAAGGATAAATCCGAAACATGGGCTTCTGTTGGCGAAGGGGCTAGGGTACGAAGGAGATGCAATTCATTATACGAAATTACTACTTCCTGTTGAAAAAGAAGATGAATCCCTTCTTACTGGTTAGTCAATAGCGTCAGAGGAAATTGATTCACTCACTCTCTCGGGAAATATAGTGTATGTAGCCGGTGCATCGGTGCCTACTAAGAAAGAAAGGAAGGCGGGTCTTGAAGAGCCATATCTCTTTAGTAATGGAGAGGTTGTCACATATGATCTTAATGAGGTAGGTGCGGGGCTTTCTTTCTCCAGACTCCAGAATAGTAGAAACAATCGATCGTGAGCCAGTTTTAGGGAAAACAGTTGGTCTTTACTGCACTTTCATCACCCAACAAATCTGTAACCCTGAGATAGCTCTTTCAAGCTGTTAGGGGATTCGCCTCCGACTCAATCCCTTTCAACCGGTCAAGAGCAAGCGTTAAAAAAAAGATCATCCGCCTTTTTAAATCTTTTGTTTAGTTAAGTAAGAACCGGTCTCTCTCTTCCTTAGGATTCCTTTCCTTATATATCCGGCATTAAGGGATGGATAAAGGGGAGGAGATTGTCTAGGTGAGGTGCCGGTATACGCTTCCTACTTACTTAGTTTTGTTACCCTGGATTTCTTATAACAGTTTGCTTATTGAATAGTGAACCATTATCTGATCTACGGCTCGAGAAATATAGTAAGTGAATAGATCCTCATCTGTTCATAGGAATCCCCATCTAGTTAAGGTTTCTTTTGATCCGAAAACCCTTTCGCCCACAGTGCTATTACGATAGCAGGTCACCGAAAGGGGCAGAGTAAGATTGAGAGAACTCTTTCTGATGGTGCCTAGATGCTACTTTGGTCAATAATAAGTAGGATTCCTACTCGTAGGGAATAGAAGTTTGTTTGGAACTCGTATTGTAATCCTTTATTTGATCAAGAAGGTAGCGCCCCACGTACCTTCTTATAGGTAGGGTAAACGTCTGGTGTACGATCATTCGATTCAAAGGTTGAGACAATTTTAAATTATTTTTCTTTCTTTTTTTTGTTGGTTTTTTTTAGATAAAATAAAATATTTTTATAAATAAAATCTTAAAGCGAGAGAACCAAACAACCTATTTAATAAGTGGAAAAATTTCTCCAAGAGAACATAATATCATTCGGGCTAGGGCTAGTCCTCGCATCGATAGCACTTTTTGGTGCTTTTAGGACGATAGAACGAAAAATCGACACCGGCCACGAGGTTTCTCTGGGTTTGCTAAAGCAAAAAACAGCAAAAAAGCTGGAAGTTTTACTGGATCAGTATCAACAAGAGGGGGAAGGGAATATAGCGATAGGAGAGCCCATCGATTTTGACCCTATTGTGGAGCATTTTATTGAGATGGACCAAACTCTTGTCGAAAAGAGTTTAGGTCTAAACCAGATCTATATGGATCTCTGCTGTAATGGCACGCAGAGTGACTACTTTATACACGTTTTACAATTTCTTAGAGAATAAGTTTTCAGCTCGGGCCCTGAGACATGGGTCGTCCCCCTTGATCGGTGGGGCGAAGTGAAAACTCCTGCCGCATGTACTAAGCTCGCAAGTTCGACTTGGGAGACGCGGGATATAAGGAAGGGCTGTAATCGGGGAGCTGTTAGTAAGGCGAAGGAGGTGAGAAAAATAGTAATTAGAATGGTCTAACGAGAAGAAGGCTGCCAGGGCGTCACCGTCACCCTCTGGACGGGCTCCAAACCGGGCCGGGGAAAGAAACTGGTACAACGGTCAAACTCGGAAAGACTGTCTGGCAGCCATGAAAGGCCCAACTATACTGGGACGAACCGATGCGATTGAATCTGACAAGATCTCAACTTTAAAACCGAACCGCCCAGCGAAGGGACCACCAGAAGGGGCTGTGACATTGAACCAATGACTAAATCTTTTAGAATAAATTGAAATTGATTTCTATTATATACGAGATTTTTTGATTCTAAGTGATGCTCCAATTCCCTACCGAAAGTAGGGCTAGGGTCAAAGCAAAGCTGGGTATGCTCTCTAGTAAAGACACTCGAAAACATGCACGCTATCATCTCTGGAAAAGATGGAATTGAAGGTGATTTCACTTGTTTTTAGAGTCGAGATTGGGTGCTTTATATATAAGAAATCAACTCGCATCTTTCAATTGTAATATTCCAATAATATTAGAACGAGCTTTTCAAGTATCTATTGACGAGGTTCTACCACTGCAGGGCCAATGAGCACGTATATAGGGAATCAAGTATCATGGGCATCTCCTCAACACCTGGCTGATTGAGAAAGCCAACCAATATAGATGGGCGCACAGGCAAAAGTCCGGTAGGATGCTAGGTTCATCAATCGAAAGAAACTAGCGAAATAAGGATTACTTCCTCACCAAGGGCAAAAGAAGGTGTCGACCAAAGTTCCAGAACTGCTCGATTGTTATGGGAGGATTGTTGACACTGGCCGAAAAGTGAGTATAAGGTGTGGTTGCTCGCGGGCGGGAAGGCGTCATAGGATAGGAAAGAGCTATATGCGTGATGATGCTTAGCCGTTGGGGTCTTTGATGATCCCCGGAAAAGAAGGCAACTGCGGATCGACAACGAGAAAGAGAGAAATAGATATACGCTTGAGGTCTTGAAGAGCCTTGCCGAATGTCGGCTTTGATCATGCCACTACGCATTTGATTAAGACAACGAATAACGAGAACAACTCTTGATCTACCAAACCCTAAGACTATTTTAAAATATCATCCGGTGAACCGTATTGCACAATGATCCGAACACCACCTACTTTGTCCTCTGAGAGGCTCTACGAGAACCTGTTCATGGGGAAAGAAGTTCTTACCCGTGTCTAAACAGCCCGTTCAAAAAGAGGGTCCAACTCTTTTGCGGGGGCTGAGAGACTACCAAAGCTAACATGACATCTCATATCCCGAATGAATTCCTTGATTTCTATACTTTGGAAAGTGTAATGATGAGCGTTAGAGACTGGTCCGATAGAGACCTCGTCATCCTCAAAGCTTCCTCACTGACCAACGACCAAATCCCCGGGACTCTTTGGAAAGCGCTAAAAAAAGCCTTCCATCCCACCATCTTCTGACATTTCATTCTGTTGCTGAAGTTAGCCAGAACATCCCAGGCTTCTTTAGCTTTTCCCCTAATGATCTGAGCAGCTTCAAAGGGCCAAAGAAAATCTGGATTATGTAGCCAGCAGTTCCTCCAATACCACATAAAGTAAATAGCATATAAAAAGATAAAACTCCAGGTAGTTTCCACTTGCTTATGGCGAGCATTACAATTATTAATAATCCAGTTGAACAAAGAAAGAAGCTCCCTGTAGAGAGATGAGGATCTAGAGTAAGCCATTTTTGCCTAACAATAGCACAATCCCGTATGGCATGGAGGACTCTGCCTGATAAGTAGACCGAAAGCAGTGGGTTTGAGTAGTCATATGCCGTGTATGAAGATAATTAGCAGTAGGAATAAGACCATGTAAAAGCCGCCAAAGAAATAAGCGGATCTTATTTGGACATTTCAGAGTCAAAATTCTGTTCCAGGCTGAATTATTAGCTGGGGAAATGGGTAGCTGACTTGCATAGGCTGATCTTGTAGAAAAGTTTCCATCACTTTCGCATTTCCAGAATACAGAATCAACATTTGGATCATTGGGATTAATCCAAAGAGATGAGATTAATAAGAGTTGCTCCTCAGGCAGCACATTACTAAATTTTGAGAAGTCCCAAGTTCCTTGTTCATCACAAAAGTCAGCAAGCAATATTTAGTTGACATTCCTGTTCAGAAATAGGAGCAGTAGCAAAATGAAATAACAAAGGGTGGTGATCAGAATAGACACACGGGAGATTTACCACCTTCTGAATAATAGGACCACATGGGAGCCATTCATCCAACCAGAATTTTATAGTTTGCCCATTTACTATATTCACCCCCAATCCATTATTTAGTATCTCTCTCCCCTCCCCTTGAGTATTCCTCTACAGGTCGATGAATCCCCAGGCTTGCCCACTGCAGACATAAAGTCCTGGCTTCTCAGATACTTCTTTTTGATTAAGTCCACCCACAAGCAGTCCTTATCTCGCACAATAAAGCAGCCGAGTTTAGCCAAAAATGCTAAATTCACTTTCCTTCTATCACGAAGGTCTAAACCCCCATGTTCTTTGGGCAGGCAAACCTTTTCCCATGCAAGTTGATGTAGCTTCCTATTTCCATTCACCTCTCCCCATAAGAATCCTCTCACCATCTTATCAATCTCATGGACCACATTGTCAGGAAGATAAGAAGTTTGCATCAGGTAGCTTGTTAAAGCACTCAAGATAGATTTAATGAGGATGACCCTACCCGCCATGGATAGGTATTGATTTCGCCATGATGAAATTATGACTTGGACTCTGCTAAGCAGTTCACTGTAAACTTGTTTTGTGATTCTGCCTTGTATCATTGGAGTACCCAGATACTTTCCAAACTCCTTAGTAAGAGGAATCCCACTCAGTCTGCTTAGATTCATTGCTTGTACATGATCAATGTTGGAAGAAAGAAGTCTTTTTGCCTTGTCTAAGTTAACTTTTGCTACTGATGCATCACAGAAATTATTTAGCACCTCCTTCATCACATTAAGTTGTTGAGGACTGGCCTCTCCAAATAGTACCAGGTCGTCCGCAAAAGAAAGAGATATGGCTCCGCAAGACCTTGACGAACCCCTCTTGAAGGACTGAAGAAGGGAAGCCTTTCCTCATTAAAGAAGAGGCCTCAACCGGTCAACCAACACCTTGGTTATGATCTTCAGAGGAACCGTACCTAAACCAAGGGAAGACACTGCATATGCCCCTTTTAAACCAATCGCTCGGGTGCCATTAAATCCTACCACTCTCTCAGGTTCCGGTATGGATAAAGAGGCAGTTCGGGTATTACCCAGAGTCAGATAAAGGGATTGATCTTCTGACAATGCTCCTTTAACTGCTAGGTAAAGACTAGCCAACTGAGATGAGAAATCCCCAGAAAAACCAATAAACTACGGATGAGATTAAACAACTTCGGAAACCGAAACCATAAACTCAAGTGCTGTTCAATCAATCCCCGAACGAACAGAACCGCTTCTTACTAAAAGGAAGATGAGAGCTCTTATGACTACTTGCTCGAGACAGAGCTATTTAATTAGGCTTTCAGGTTTCATACCGGTTCTGGTGGCTGAACTGTCAATCGAACAGTACGTAGGAGCTGAGCAAAGTAGACGGCTCTGCGAGGCTTTTGCGAGGATTATTCCGTTGTTTATATTTCCCTGATTAACATGGCCTATCAATTCTTGGTGGACCCTCTCTTAGTAAGGGGGGCTCTCAACTTTCGCCCTAATCATCTGCCTTCAAATCCTTTGGAGTTGTTTAGGCTCTGACAAGACCATCTCTAGTGGGTTCTCAAGAGATAAGATATCCCATCGTAGGAGTAGGAAGGAAGCGAGCCCATGTAGAATATTGGGGACCCACGGTGCGACAACAGCACGTACAGTTCGCTTGACTCCTTACGGACCCTTCCAGTAGCGGCTGGTTTTATCATTTGAAAGAAATTGATCCAAGTTCGATCCTGTCGGTACTACTACTACTTTTATTTATTATTCAACCTTCTTCTTAGCAATGCGACTCTCCGAGCCCTTAGATCCGTGTTTCGTACAACTTTCCGCGAGAGACCTCGACAGCTCTCTCTATTACCAACTATCTCTCACCGACTAGAAAAGGAAACATAGGATGTCTCAAAGAACTTTCCGAGGAGTGATATCTGGAGCCTTCTAAGCTATCCCGAAGAGGCACCCGCATCATCAACTTTCCTTGCGACTGCTCTAGCCCTTCTTACCAGTCAGTTCTTCGGTGCCAACAGGTTCCAGTAGATCTACTATACTCTGGGCCCATTATGTTACCTAGCCCCTAATCTCGAGCCCCAGATCCTCGGGTCGATGTGCCAAATTGTCTAGCGAAACAGATCTCAAAAGACGGGAGAAATTGGCCACATTCAAATCACCTTCCGGGCAGGACTCGGGGTAGAAGGTTATAAAAAGAGAAAGCACTAGCTGACGATACCACATATACTGGAAAGCAGAGCGGTAGGAAAGACATTTTTGCTATGGGTGGTAGGACTAAAGTGTCTGTCTGTTGGGCCATTGGGCCAATCATTCATAGGAGGAGGGACTGGATCAACGTACTTCAACTATTACTTCACCTTTAGGCGAAGTGTCCATGTCCGATCTTCTTTTTTTTGGTGAGAAAAGAAAGCTAAATAACATTACAGTTTGAAACCTCTAGGAAAAGCAATACATGGTGCATCAGCCATTAAGACGGGCTGTATATCAGTAGGAGGAGAATGAAGGACCCTGAACTCTGAAGAGATACCACAGCTGGCCTTTGCTAAGATGTCAGCACAAGAATTTCCTTCCCTAAGGATGCGCTGTAAAGAGCAAATCCAAGGCCTTTTCATGATGCTACGGACATCCTCGATGAGGTTGCCATACGGGTGGAACCTTGTATCAGCAGCAGTGATAAGATCCAACACTACCTTGGAGTCAACACTGCATTGAATATTCTTCTATCCCCGACCCCAAGCCAGCAATAGACCCAAGCGTAGAGCCTGTATTTCAGCAACCGTCTTGGAGCAGCACCCCAAGCTAGCCTGAAAACCAATCAGCCACTTTCCATCCGAGGATCTAATAAGACCACCCGCACCTGAGAGCCCAGGGTTACCTTTCGAGGCACCATCAGTGTTAAGCCTCACTGCATTTACTTCAGGAGGTTGCCAAGAAATCATTCTGTCATCAACAGCAGCAGGCATTTGTCGTGAGAAAGCCTCCATTACCTACCTTGTGGTCAGCCAGATGCTTCGAATCAGGTCAAAGAAAATAGATCCACCTAGCTTTGCTGGTAATTTGAGTTTACAGAGCCAACTAAAGTATGAAGGACTGCGTTCATCATTCTACTCCACCAAGGCCTTATAGGCAGACTTCGAAGTAAATATACCCGACTCAGTCTACCCCCGCCCTCCCTTTATTTAGCTCATTTGCTTGCTAGCTACCGAAAAGCTATAACAAGTTAAACTCAAGTGCTGTGAAATCAAGTACTTAAACAACCCCTTCGGAAACCGAAACCATAAACTCAAGTGCTATCACGTGCAATCTATACCCGAGAGCGCCTAATTAACGAGAGATAGCAGAGGCTAAAAAGAGCTCTTTCAAAAGGCTTCGCTCTTAGGGTGCCCTGTTTTAGAAATTTCATAAGAGAAGGAAATGTCAGGCATACTAGTAATCGATTTTTTGGACATTTTGAAACACCAAAGCATTCCGTCTTTTCCAAATACACCACAAACTTGCCGGAATTCCCATCTTTAATGGCATCTGAAGCTTTTTCTTGTTGGACATGACAACTTTTATGCCCAGCTCTGCCACAATGGAAGTATATCAATGGAAGCCCTTCGTACTCGAATGGTACCCATCTATCATCCACGTACATTTTCGGAGTTAAAGGTGTATTGGGATTCAATACAGACCCTAGAAAATCTTCCCCTTTCAGCAAACCTTGTATTTGGATCAACTTTCAAAGACCTTCCAATGGTCTTACCCATGGCTAGGAGCATTCTAGAATTCCATTGAGAGCAACGGGACTGGGACTGATGGTGCTCTGATTTGAATGAAATGATCCAAACCAATAGAAAAAAGGAGCTTTCTTTACAAAGCAATGAAAGATATGGGTGGGTTATAGACAGAGTAGAGGCGATCATACATTGTTTTTTAAAGACTCAAGTGAAGGAAAAGTAAGAGCACTGCTTGTGTATGTGAATGATATTATAGTGACAGGAAATGATATTGTTGAGAGAGACAAGTTAAAGGAGAAATTGGCATGTGATTTTGAGATCTAAGATCTTGGCAAAACTAAGGTACTTTCTTGGCATTGAAGTTGCTTATTAAAAAGAAGGTATTTTCTTGTCCCAACGAAAGTAGATTCTTGATCTTCTGAAAGAAACTGGATTACTTTATCTCCCCCACCCTTTGACTCTTAGTGCTCTCTTCCCTTCATCGGATTACGTTCCTTCGTCTGGTTCTTCCCTGACATTGGATATAGCCTTTCCCACTCAATAATGCTAAACTTAGCTAACCTGCAAGCACTCACATAAAACCCTCTTTTGGCAAGAGTAAGGGCGCTTACTCTTACTGGCACTTAGATTGACTAAGGCACTAGAGTGTTCTCTCCTTTTTCTTGCACTTTATTCCCCTCCTCCCCCTGTGGTTAGATTAGTTATGAAGTAGTCTGCTGGGCAGTGGGAAGTTAGCTCTTGCAGCTTATCTTCTTAGCAGCTATTCCAGTAAGCGCCTCTCAAAGTAAGCCTATCCATAATGATAGTAAAGTCTGAGAAAGCAAGCACTAAACTCAAAGCTTATGGCAGCAGCTAGAGTCACTCCAGTATTCAGAAAAGAAGGGGGTGTCCTAACGGAGTTCCTTTCTCGCGCTTATGTCTCCCCTCTGCCTTATCTCCATTCCGTAGATAGAATCCGAAAGATTCGATATACTATATACCTTTTTCTTTTCACCACTCATTAAACAACCAGAGGATTTAGCTTCGGTTTCTAATTGAGCTTCTACTGCTTTGCTTCAGCCAAGGTCAGTGAAAGTTAGTGACTTTATTCTAGAGCCTGGAGTTTGGAACTCTTCCAAGTTGTTGGCGTATGTGCCCACGGATGTGGCATCCAAGGTGCTTGCTTATCCCTTACCTGCTTTTGTGACGAAGAAGGAATGTCTTATTTGGAGGTTTACTGCCTCAGGGAGTTTCACTTCAAAATCTGCTTATAAAGCCATGATGGAGGAGGAAGAATCTCACATTGGAGGAGAACTGTAATCACTGTGGTAATATGGTCGAAACCACTGATCATGTATTTAGAAACTGCCCCTTTGCTTTGCCTTCAAAAGAATTCGTAGAAGCCTGTCATCGGTAAAGTGATTCCCTCTTCCATAGCAGTTGACTGTTAATTCTCGACGTCTTGTTTGGTTTCTTAGCCTTTTTTTATTTCAACTTTTATTTGGGTTCCTCTTTTATAATGATTTTTATTTAAGGGATCCCTTGAAGCTGGCATCTTTGTCATCTGGTGCCTGCATCATCTTTATTAGCATTAGCAGGCGCACGGGATGCCAATTAACAATATCCTTTATTCTTTATTTGCTACTAAGTATTATGATTGGCGTCTATGTTTCACCTACTGAAACAAGAACCATATGGGGGATTCCAGAAGGAATCTTCATATTCATATCTATCCATTTTTGCTTCGTGTTTGGGTTGCTTTTCTTCTGGAGTTCTTTGCCAAAAAGAAAGAAACCCATAATACCCCTCTTCTTCGGGGGTCTCTTTTTCCTGCTTGGATATTTTCCCGAGCTTGCTTCCCTAGAAAGATGGATTGAAGGTCTAGACCTTCTTTTGTTAATTCTGAGCCTCTTTTCCTTTATCGAAGAAGAAACTCACTATCAAAAAAGAATAACTAAAATCACTAAGAAAAACTCACGTTTGAAAAAAAAAAATAAAAAATTCCTTTTTAGAAACCTAACACGAACAACAACTTCCACGACTATTAAAAAGTGTTAAGTAGTTTTGGCTCGATTCTTAATTGAAATATTTGGGATCGACTGTAGTCGTCAAAGGCGAGGCCCGTCCCAGAAATAGGGCGGGGAAAGAAGAGTGGGTATGCGGGCTTCTTTCGCTTTTCTTTTTTTCTTTGCTTTTTTGTGCTGATATGGTCTAACGACCCGCAGATGTATGGAGGCTTTAGTTTGAGTTGTTACCCGAACTGCGTTACCAAAGCGACTCCTCTTGACGGAAGATAGGAAAATCTTTAATCCGATTTTCTTTATGCCAGTTCGAGCCTGGCGAGTCGCTCCTTTCTCGTGTGGGCAGTCTTCAATGCGAGTTGTGCGTGGAATGTCGCCTAAATAGTTTTTTAGTGGCTTTTGTTGTTTTCGATTCGTTTTGAGTTTACTTCCTTTCTACAGGAACGCCCACGCAGCGGGGATATGGGGGTAAACAGGGGAGGCAGACAAAGCAACAGGGGGTAAATCTGATAAGTCCAGCTAGTTCAGTCAAGCTAGTCTAAACAATTCTGCAGTAACTTCACTTGCTCCTTTGGAGGACTAAGGGAGATCTTTACTCACACAGCCGGAAAGGGTCAAGAACAAAAAAGGCTTCCAACTGCTCTTCGAGGACGGTACACGTTCTGTCTGTTCAATTTGCAAGCTGGGATCACTAAAGTGGATCAGACTAACGGAAAGAAGGGCTGCTGAAGGTTGAGTATGATCGAGGAGCTAACGATCAGATTGTCCTTTTGGTACAAGCCGAGTAATCAAACCCTTAGTAATTGACCTAGGCTAGTAAGATATTCTTAGAGCAGGAACTCTCTTCCTGTTGGCTAATTAGTGCCCGTACGTCCAGTCGATCACCTTGATCCACGAAGCGTGGGCTTTCCTTTTGAGACGCTAGTTCCAGTTCGACTTGTTTTGGTTAACAGCAGCGGATCTTAGCCCCCCAGACACTGTTTCAGGGGGCCGGTACCCATAGTACAGTAAGGTATGGACTCAATTGGATTTCTTTCGAATAGACCGGGTAAAATGTACTTTTATTTACCGCGGAAGACCAACCTCTCTCTGTCTCTGCTTTATGGTTGTTAGTTCAAGTAGGCCAAGCTGAAGTCTGAAAGTAAAGAACTCTCCTAGCTGCACATTCATCGTATATAAAAAATAGGTAGAAGGTATCAGATGGAGTTTCTGTTGATGACATATGCTGCTGCTGGCTGAAGCCCATAAGTACTTAGGTGGTACATGCATTTGAACCTCTTTTTCCTTTCTGACACCACTCCATTTTGTTTGTCCAAGTTGCCAAGGTCTTGTAGAGCCAAGTCAGCCAAGTTACATGCACTAATCAAATTGAAAAACCTCAAGCACCGCTCCAAAGACACACTAGCACCACCGAACTTCTCGCTACTACTACAGACATCATTGAAATCGCCTACCATTAACCAAGGCAGAGCGACTTCTGAAGCAAAACTTTCGAGCAGAAGTTATCTTTCTGACTTTACTTAGAATTAGAATCAGTAAGAGTTACGATAGATTCAGATAAATATCCTTCGTACAGTTCGCTGCGTAGCGGTGAACCTCCATTCGTCCTGTTCGGCATCTTCCCGGCCAAACTTCTTACATATTTCCCTGGAAAATATCGTAGAGTCGAAATGTAGCTGAACTCTCAAGGGGAGGAGTGATCAATTGAAAGAACGAAGAAAGTTCTCATCGGTTGTAAAGCAATCCTATTCTGAATATGATTTATTGAATTCAAAGATGTTAGCGTAACATTAGCTAGCTGAAAGAGTTTGAGTTCTCTTCATTTGTCCATCAAGCTAGCCAAGAGGGAGTGTAAAAGAAAGAGGGATTCGTAAAAGCAGCCTTCTTTCTATCAATTGAATAAGCCCAGTGAGTTGAAGAAAAAGAAAGGGATGGATGGCAGGAGAAGAAAAGGAAGAAAAGAAGCACATATCCAAGTCGAATCTCCTGTCTTAGGAAGAGTGCTCATAGGCGCTGCAGGCGGGCATCGAACCGGGGCTGTGGTCAATATTTGAGTTGTCGGAGATCCTTCATCCCTTTCCCAACAACTAGTAAAGCTGCCTTTCTTTGAATTGTTGAGAGACGGGCGAAAACAATAGATGTGATATACCGAAAATAAAAAGGTAGAGGAGGCAAAGCACCGTAATCGTAATGAAAGTTCAGATCAAGTGCCAGAAGAAATGGTCGACTCTAAATCCGGATTGGTTTTCATCGAGAATGAAAGATTTTCTCTCCTCTCCCGGCGCCGAACTACTTTTTCCCGAGTCATTCGTTTCCTTAAGCCATGTCCATACTAAAAAGCTAAATCGTATGGTGACTAGATTCATTCCTCCGCACGGGATTCTGTAACAGCAAAAACAAAGAAACCTACTACCGAAAAAACAGTAGATCCCTGGTGCATCATTCCATACTTTCTTGGTGGTTGAGCCGATAGGCTTTGAAGCAAGTAGACCCCTACCATAGATCCATATGGTCCATACGTATACGTACACTTCTATACTGCACCTTATCAACAACTCTAAGGTAACCTTCGCTCCTGTCCTCCAAACCAAGACTCCTGAGAGCATATTAGGTTCCTAATATAATTAGTTGTTGAGCGCTCAATCTCTTTCTTCTTTTTCTTATCTCCTATCGGCAATAATCAGCTCTTTCATCCCCTGATTGATGTATTCTGAAAAAGTGTTTTGCTTGTTCGCCGCGTAGCGTCATAACATGGTTCGGTACAGAGGGTAAAGTAGGAGAAGAGGCCGTTCACGGTGAGCTGTTAAGCGAACAGTCTGACGACCGCTTTCAATCGCCAAGTGACCAGATCTTCACACGATCCCATTTGACTTTCTTCACAACCCAAAGATCGAGGATGCTTACCAAGTGTAACAGTCAAGAAAGGATGCTAAGCAGGTAATCCCCGCAAGCACAGAGAATTGTTCTAAGCTAGACCGATTCGAATGCTTACGGGATGGCCCAAGGAATCCGCTCTTGCCAAAAACAATGAACTTGTTTTGTTCCTCAGTTGAAAAGAGTGGACTTTATCTCATCGCCAATGGGTGAATGGAATCTTTTGCCCCGAGTGGGATTACACTGTCCTTCCCTACATCTGGGGGTCGTATAGCCTTGCTTCGCAACATCCCTTAGCCCTAACCTTAGGGTGCAATACTACTAAAATAACTAAATAGTATAGCCGTCGAAAGAGCTTTAGTTCGATACGAAAGACCTCACCCACGAGAAGATGTCTTCAACATAAGCGCTGAAAGAGGCATCCCTAGGCTATTAAGGAGAGCCTTAAGAGGCAAAGGAAAATGCGCCAACCTAGACTCCTCAAAGATGAAGTCTTGGACGAGGCAAGTCATATTCAATTGAGACTTGAGAAGCGGCTAAACTACCTAATCTTTCTATGCCAGGGTATCTGATACTTTACTTAGAGAAGCTACTCTCTTTATACGATACGCTATTTTCTTTTAGTATGGTTCCGGTGAGGGCGGCAGGTCCGAGGTTTTTGCAGCGGTAGTACGATTCTATCCGTTCGAGTCTAGGTCTACCGGTGGGTCGTCCTCGGAGTCACTCTCGCGAGCAGAGAGACGGAATTCAAGCCAGCAAATGACTGAGGTAGGAGACGAGAAAGGTAAAGAGAAAAGGCCGGAAAGCGGGTAAGAAGAGAATCTCTCACCTTACACTCTGACTATTACTAATGGATTCTTAGGGGTACCTAGTACTTATTCTATTAGTTTTTTAAATAAGAATTACCGTATGTCCTGTCAATTCAATAGTGTCTGGCTTCCCGGCTGTACTTCTGTGACTACTTCCCCGGGACTGAACTCTAGGTAAGGCCATCAAGGTCAATAAGTAAGGAAAGAAAAGTACTGGGCCTCCTCCTCTAGGTTGACTCTAGGCTTCTGACTCTTCCGGGTCAACCTCCTCAATGAAGCAGGGAAGAAGGTGAGGATATTCTTAGAAGGCAGGGCAGGCTGTTTGGGGTTGAAGAATGGGATTTAGCCTTTATCTTTCAAAAATAAGCTCCGGATTCTTTAGCAACTAGGAGAGCGGATCTTTGACTTCAAAGAAATCGCCACAAGCAAGAAAAAGAGGGTCCTTTAGTCTAGCCCCCAAAGACAGGTTATGGACCAAGTTTCTTCGAGCAAAATACAATGTGCCCGAGGACCTACTGCTATATATAAACAGTGTGGAGTCTCCTTCACCGAGCTGGTCTCATTCGTGGCTTGGTCAAAGGCCTCCAACATCTTTTTGTTTTGATGGGTTGAAATGGTGAATTGGAGATGGGAAAAATGTATCTTTCTGGAGTGATAGGTGGCTGGGCAAACCGTTGGAGGACATGGTTGATGATAATGTGATGATAAATTATGATTACAAGGTTGCTGATTTTATTCTACATGGATCGTGGAATACTGACTTACTGTTTGCTCAGTTACCTATGGAATTAGCTTTGCAGGTCATTGGCTATCCACAACCTCAATATCGAAGGATGGGAGACAAGCTGGTTTGGAGTTACACGTCAAATGGTGTCTTTTCCACTAAGTCGGCCTACGATGCCATGCAAGATCAAATTGAAGATGGCTCTTTGAACCTTGGATGGTTATGTAAACTACCAGCACCATCACGATGGGTGCACTTTTGCTGGCTTGTATGGAAGGAAAGGCTATTAACAAATGAGGTTCGGTTTAAATGGGGTTTGGCAGATCCTCCTTTATGCTCACGATGCTCGACGCATGTAGAAGACACTTTGCATGTACTCCGGGACTGTGTTGAGGCAAGGAAGGTTTGGCGGTGCTACTTTCTCACTATTATCTGGAGGCTATGGACATCTCGATGTAAGTTTATCTTTCGAACTGATGATGATGTTGTATGGGACAATGAACATGCAATGGTGAGAGATATTGATATGTCAGTTTTGGAGGTTTGTAAAGCTTATAGTAGAGGGGCTACCAAGAAAACAGATAATAGGCTTAGACCCTTGTTACATGATCTGGTGGCGTCTATGCAGGCTAGCTTTATCCCAAGGAGGCAAGCTTCCGATAACATCTTTGTTGCGCAAGAAGTCATTCATACCATTAGGAGATCGGTTAGTAAGAATGGACTTATGGCGATTAAGATCGACCTTGAAAAAGCATATGACCGAGTCAGATGGGATTTTCTGCGAGCTACTCCGCTTTTGATATCGGGGCCACCTCGACATAATGCGCCCATTCCTATGACCATTCCTTTAATACTTCTTTCTGGCTTTCGGGAGCGGACTTGGCTTTCTAGTAAACATCAATGGCATCTGATTCATTAGCGGAGAACGCAGAAGAATGAATGTTTACCCAATTCCTGGAGTCAATGGCATCAAGTTCACAACCAGCTATGACTTCCCCTTTTCATTAAGTGAAATCGCTTCTCTGCCCGGTCTGATGGTATGGTTCTGCGATCACTATACGCAATTGTTAATCCCTCTTTTGCTGGGCTGGGTAGGCAATCGCTTTCTTCAAAGCAATCTCAAACATCATCTAAATTCTATGTCCAAAGTTTTTAATCGAATCCGCTGCTTATTTATTTGATTGGGTATTTTCCTAGGTATTTTGATTCTACCTTAACTGTATATCTATCCTCGCTAAACGAATTCCTCTATCAAACCTTTCACCCACCTTCGAAAAGGGGATGGTAGATAGGCCGCTAGAAGAGCTTGCTACTGGTGATTTTGCATCAATGGCTGAATGGTTAGCCACCCCGCTTCGCTGAGTTAACCTAGTTGTGCCTACCACCTCCTACGATAAGGCCTTGCCTTCAAAGATTATGAAGATGGGGATCGAGGGCGTGATACTTGAATGGTATCAGAGCATCATATTAATACTATTTTTTACGTTTCATTCGTTTTCTAAGAATGTTAGAGTCGAGTTATGGTCAAGGGGTAGCTCAATGGATCCATTAGAAGCAAGTTTCCTTCCTTAGGAACGCTATTGTGATATTGAATGTCCATCTTCTTTTTGTAGATATCATGCCGGTTACACGCCAAACCGCTGGACGGGGCCGCGGTGGACGGGGTCGTCATGACAGCAGAACTCGGCAAACCACTCAAGCTCCCACCTCCGCCTCCGGTGGGGCCTGGGAGGCATCCAACTCTACATCCGGGGAAAGGTTATCAAGAGGGGAAGCTGCAATTCCTCCTTAAGAATGGGGAGCATTACCTGTAAGACTAGAAGGGTACGAGAGGTCGTAAAGAAGAAGAAACCCCTTCACTTCACTCAGGGACTAGAAAAAGGAGAGACTACTTGCTTCCTGCTTCGGGCTTCGGGCTTGCTTGGAGATGTGCTTTCACATTTAAGCTTTGGCTACTCAACAATGGCTTAAGCTTTTGTTCTTCTTGAACCTCTAGTCGAACTGTCTTTAGAGCTTACTTTCTATCCGCTACGCTTAGAACAGCCCGAANTAGTCGAACTGTCTTTAGAGCTTACTTTCTATCCGCTACGCTTAGAACAGCCCGAAACTGGGATTAAGTTACAGTTAGTATTCGATAGATAATTGAATCTCATCATTCCTCGCTCGGGGTTTAGCGATCCTTGACGTGACTAATCTTATCAGCTACCCGAATCTCGCACTCTTGAATCTCCTTTCTAGCTGTTCAAGGGTTACTCAACCATCAACTTGAGCAGGAATAGAACCTGATCCTCTTCGATACCAACCTGTCCCCCTACCTCGTGAGGTCAGAACAAGAGCATCAATACCTTTCATTCCTTAGAAAGCAAATGGGCTACCTTCCTTATTCGTCCTTGAGCTTTGACCTTCCCTAGCTCGCTGTTGATAAAAGGGTTCCGCTAAAACTATAAAACGGAATCAGAGGGCATTTCAATATGCCCCAAATCCGTGTGTTAAATTCTTTTTCTTTCAACCCCGGGAAAATCAATAAAATAAGAAATCCCGAGAGCATGACTCATTGATGTCTCGGGCCCCCCCGGAGGGAGGCCTTCTTCGCCTTCCACCCAAGAAAAGAACCACTCTGAAAGAGCGATCCACCTTTTGCTCGGGATTGGGATCCGGTACTGGTTTCTGCGAGAACCTTTCCTCTGCAAGTGAAGTAAAAGGATAAGCTATTGCGCTTTCCCGAGCCAGCATCCCTTGAAAAAAGTAGATTTAGTAGAAATAGCGGGAGCAGCTTCTCTAGACGGGAGTAGGGATATTTATTATAAATAACCGGCTATGCATTCAACCAATGGGACTAAGGCCCTCTACTTCGCTTTTGAGTTTAAGGCTTTCTCAATAAATCGATCGCGTCGCAGCGGTTCTAAACTGAAACTCTTAATGTGGATGGAAATGGTGTATTTGTCAGTGGTGTACATCATGAATATGAATTAAGTGTACGTGGGAAAAGAGACCTCTAAATCCTTCTGTTTATTAAACCTTTGGTCTTCATGCTTACTTTTAGGGTCTTTGCTTTTCTTCAACTCTAGGGTAGAAAACATGTTCTTCACTTTAATTAAAAGTACATAACAACGGATGCGGTACAAGTTCATGGAGGAGATAGTTCCCCAAAACCAGATGAGAGGGATGCAGATTCAATTAATGAGTTTCGATTCCTTGATTCTCTATTCGATGAACTTCGAGTCCAATATATGGGAGAAATGCCACTTGATGTATTTTTCACTATTGGATTTGGGGTACAAGTCTTTAGCGCTGACTAGTAGAGCACGGTAACTACTGTTGAATTGAATTCAAAGTGAATAGGAAGACAAAAGCCTTATGCAACTCCAAAGCTCGTGGAGTATTCCAATTATAGGGTTCTTCTGAACCTCCTCCGTCTCCGTACTCTATCATGGGATCTCCCTTCTCTGGCTTAAACTGATGGTGCCTCGAAAGGGAATCCTGGGGAGAAAGACACATAAAAAGTACTCCACTGCCAATTACCTATCGATCGGGTACCATACCCATGGCTCAATCCCTATTTCCAACCTTTAGCTTTCACGCATTCTGAAACCTTGAAATAGCTCCTTTTGCATTTCAGGTTGACTTCCTTTTCTTCATCTGGTTTTTATCTTGGTCTTTCCGAAGTTGATGATTTTGAATTCAATCCCGGGGTAAGCACTGGGCTCCTCCTTTTTCCTATGGGAAATTTATAAGCTATTCAAAATCCCGTTAACTTGTCGAATAAAAGACAGCTACTGAGCTAGATGCCGATGATATATTAGATGAGATGTCAGTTCGGGAAGGGGGATTATGGTTTATCTCTCAATCGAGTGTCGGGATTGCAGAGCCTACTACTTCCGCATCTTCGGAATCCGGGAAAGAAGTAGCGGATTAGGAGCCAAAGTATGATGAACAGCTTTCCTTTTCGAGCGAAGAACCCGACGAAGCGTCATCCTTTTTCTAGCTTGAGTAAAAGAGAAGTTCTGTTGTTCCCCGATTACCTCTTTCCAACTCCGCTCTTTCTTTGTTTTCTGTTATTGGGGAAGACCTGTAAGTGTCATTTGTCAGTTATATGAGATAGAAAGTTCCCGATTCCAATCGACATTTATTAAAGAAAAAGGCATAATGCACTTTTGCCGCTATAGCAGATAGAAAGTTTTCTTTTTTTCATGATCTCCTTCTTTCTCGTTTAAGATTGTGGACTTTTGGGCTCGCAATAAAGCTAGGTCCTGATCGAGCAACTATCCTATCTATCCACCTCTCCAAACACAATATCTTGAGTACCTATGATGGTGACCACATCTGCTGGCATGTGATGTTTGGACATAGAATCGAGTCCTTGTAAATGGGCAGAGCCGGGTGCTCTTATTTTACGACGGTAGGGACGATTGCTTCCATTACTGACCAGAAATACACCAAATTCTCCTTTAGGTGCTTCAACTGCGGTATAGGTAGAAGAAGCTGGTACGGAAAAACCTTCTGTATAAAGTTCGAAATGGTGAATTGAGGTAGAGTAGACCGATGATCGTGTAGTCATTTGACCGGCTATTGAAAGAAAAAAGCTTGCATCTCCTCCCCCTATTATATAACCGGTCTCATCTCTCTCCAAACCTAACGTGATAGTTTCCCATCATAGGGCTATCTATCTATAGATTAAGCCATTACCAAGGAGCTAATTCGTTCAGAACTCAGTTGACTGCTTCTATAGATAAGTCGGAGCGTCCTTGGCTCAGCATTATAGCACATAGTCGGCCCTACTACAGCGCTTCGCTAACGCTCGGCTAAGTCTTGAACCTTCGCGCTGACCGTTCGCTTTCTCAGTAGCAAAAGCGCTTCCCTTTGCCCCTTAACTAGAAGGACAAGAAAGAGATTTTAGGTTTTATTGCTCCCGCTTTCTCACATCTGCGCTCGTCAAGTCAACTTTTCTTTTTGGGAGGTGAAAGAGCGGTTGAAGCGGACATTTCGAAATGACGGCATCGAAGATATATTTATCAAGGAAACCGTTATCCCGGACTGCGCTCCAGAAAAGGTGTCCCACTTGAAAGAAAGGGCGGGCACTCTCGTCTTTCAATCCCACTAGACTATTGAAAGTTGTGGGGCACTGTCTACTTACAGCCTCTACAATAAGCAAGTGAATGGGGCCGGTGCGTGGCGAACGGAACGGTTCATCAAGTCATTTCTCGCCTCAACCCCCCCCCTAAGAAGAGGGGTACTTTACAAATGCTTCGCACCTGACTGTGATAGCCCTCTCGATACCTTATTGGAGCTTTATAACTAGTGGCCGCTTTCCCGTCGCGTCAGCCTTTTCCCAGTGCGCGGAGCCCCAACGAGGAAGATCTTAGTGGTTTATCATTGGGTCAATAATGCTAATCCCTCTTTTTGTGCTACTTCTACTCCTAGGGCGGGAAGAAGATAAGAAAACGCGAAGCCTTCTCTTGGTTTCCCAACCTGTTGCTTCTAAAGGCTGCCCTCTCTCGGCTAGATGTTGGTCCAGCCTACTACGAGGATCCCGTATACAACAACCCAACCTTGCAAATAAAAAGGCTCTGACAATACCTTGTATAGGTTGGAGCTATGAAGCTTACCTTATTATTATGAAAAGGAGAAAGGGCTTTTTCACTCTACGAGATCATGAAAAAAAGAAAACTTTCTATCTCACCTAGGCGAAAAACCTTAACAAGGCAATTTCACTCTACGATGGAAATTGAAATGACAAAAGTTGTATCTCCCCTAGTGGCAAAAGTCTTCATTTTTAACGATTTTTAATTGGATGGAGCAGTTAAGCTACCTTCTATGAAGGCGTCTGCAGGAGGTATTCTTCGAAACTCAATGGGGCAATGCTTAAAGGTTTTTTTGCTGAATATTGAAGTAACTAACAGCTTGCAAGCAGAAGTCGTGATGCGGTTATGCGGTTGGTCGGTTTGGCTGTTCGGCATCTGTAGTGTTGGGTGGTTCCGCTGGTCTGTTCTGCCCGGTGTCTCCTAGAGATGTGGAAATATGAGAACCTGAACCTCACTTGGAGTCCATTGAGCAAAGGAAAAAAGGCGTTGCAGACGCGCTCAAGCAAGTCAACAAATAAACCCAACCTCTCAGCAGCGGATTACCTGCGTGATCGAGCTTTTGATTGTAAAGCTGAGCCATAGTCAAACGATCCAAACCAGGTTGAGAGCGTCGAAGCTTATCCACCGTTAGCGCTCACTTCTACTCCTGTCCAGCTGTGGAAGCTGTGGCCGGGAGCTTCACTGTGGAGGCGGGCGGTCGAGCTGATTAGCTCCACAACCGAGATGGAGCCATCAACCCGGTAGCGAAGCTTTCCCTACTGAGACAGGCCCACAAGAATCCTGAACAGGATTAGGCAATACAAAGACTAACAGCTGCTGAATCGACCTCTGAGAAAGAAGAAGAACAAGAACAACTGCGGTATCAGAACAAGCCGCCGTGGCTGCACCTGTTATACAATCTTTCTGTTGTTGGAAGAAAGGCTACAGCCGATGAAAATTGACTTACCTACACATAGTTCTTTTAGTACTTTCTCCCTTGACCCTTACTTAATTAAGAAGGGGGGACTTTTACACAAAAGCTAAAAACTAAACAAGGGAAAGAAGGCTAACTCAGTTAGAGCAACTTAAATTGTTAGGATCGACATCATCGAAAGCAAGCCCAACTATATGGTTGACAATTCCCCAGAGAAGAGGCTCTGTCGAGACCTTCTCAATACCCATCCAAAACAGAAGCAGGGTCCGCTGGAGTCGATTAACTTGCCGATTGAGAAAGATGCACCGATTAGATAGGAAGCGCGGAAAAATACGGGAAAACGTCAAGTTTGAAACTCGAGATATTTCCATGACATAAATACAAAAATAGAAAGGCAATTAAGAAGCTCAGCTCTGCATAAGAGAGAGAGTTAGCTTCTTCAACTAGAACATCATCAGAAAGTTCTTCCCCCGACATCCAATCTAATGGTAGAGATAGTACCCCTTTCACAGCGGCGAAAGCAGATGAGCTAAGGATTCGGTTGAGTCTTTTCCTAGCTTGTAGCTCTCTTCGCTTTCAGAAAGGTTAGTCGCTTGAGAAGAAGGCCCAGTTAACTTCTTACTCAAAGGAAGAGACTGAGACTAGGCTAAAACTAAAGCAAGAGGAAAGGAAAAGCTATCCTTTTTCGAAATCTCATATTAGAAGAACTGATTAACGGCACATACCAGTAAAAGTTCTAACGCTTCCTACTGCGATTCCACCTGTAGGTAAGTCCGGGACATAGCATACCAGGCATAAGTCACTAGCTGAATGAAGAGTTCCATAAATAAGGATTTTCCTTTGGGTCCGGTACCAGATAAGCTGCTACAAAGCTTTAACTTCTGGTTTCGAGTGAGTAGAAAAGAGGCGTTTTACTATAAGTGCCTCGAGAATGGCTATGTTTATGAGTTCGCTTGCTTCTATTCCGCTATCCGTATCGAAGAAGTTATGATTATATCAGATTGGGTGGTCAACAGATCGGACACAGGCATTGGGTACTCGCCCTTTGGTGTATTCGTATTTATATTCCTGAAATGCGGACTCGATCCCGTTCTTCTTGACTATACTGGAACCACGTTAGACAGCCATTCAAGATATCTGGCCGTTCTAATAAAAGCAGCTTGCAGCATTCAATCTCTTCCATCATCTTTCATGAACCGGCTCGAGATTACTTATTTCTTTTATTGGGGAGTTTCCGATAGACGAATAAAATGCCGTAAGTAGAATAGGACGAATAAGATGAGCTGCGCAGCTTAGAAGTCTTGAAGAGCCAGTATCTTCGTGCAAGGGAGAAGGGTCGTCTATTTCACCGCTTGACAAACGAACTGGATAGAAAGCATTTACCGGAACTTCAAGGAGGACAAAGCAATTTTGACTGAAAGAGCGATCGTGCCCCTAGGTGATCATCAGTTAGCCGTGAAGAACACAGGTAACCTTACCGGGTTCGTGAAAGTCAGCTCTGGCTTTCGGCTTTTATTCTGCCGCTGTTCGTATTAGTTATTCACGATTTCTACCTTTAATGGTATCGATAGGGGCTTCCTCGAATTATCCATAGCTGGAGCTTACTATAGAGCCGTAAAGAAGCATCCAACCCATAAGTCTACTAAGTACTCGTGAGCTTATGCGTTCGTTGCCTTTCTCTTATATCCGCTTTTATTTTATGGCTTGCTGGACATTTAGAGGGCAACCTGTGATTCATAATTGATAGCGGTCACTCGAATTGGTAACGATTGCCCCACCTATAAGGAAAGAAGAGATGCCACGTACTACTACCATCATTGGTTAGAGTGTACCTGATTGATTCATAATATCAGGAGTTGTCCCCGAGATTGAGTAATGGTTGCCTGGATAGACGTGGTTTCCTCGGGGATTAGATAATTCAAGTGCTGGTTTGCATCTTATTTGTTTTCAATGTGGTCGTTTTGGACATGATTCTCAGAATTGTGCAAAGAAACAGCAGGAGAAAGACAAGGCGGGAGTGGAAAAGGATGTTGTTGACAACCCCCAGGACCAGCCCGTAGCTAATGAGGGTGTGAATAATTCGTTTGGACCTTGGATGGTGGTATAGAAACCACAACGAAGAGCACCAGCGTATAAACAAAATAATGACTCTCGGCTCGAAAAAGATAAGTCAGTTGCTCCTAACAAAGCCCAGTCAGGTTCCAGATTTGTTGTTTTGGATGGTCATGAGACCTCACAGGAGTCGGATGAAATTGTTCCCAACACTTTTGAACCTCAAGTGGCCACTAATACTACAAAGAATGACACTCCAAAACAGGACACCAGACAGCAATTTAAACAGAATCTTCAGAGTGTTGTCCAATTGTCTAATAAAGTTGTTGCTTCCGAGAATGTTGTTAAGAGCCCTGCAGTGACCATTCCAGCAAAAACTTTGCCATCTAATACTGTGATAGCTAATGTGAATCACCAGGATTTGGCACCAATGGTGGAGGGAGAGCATAATATTGTCTCTATAGTTGAGTCGACTCAAAACAAATTACAACCATGTGTCAACCTTACCCAGTAGGATGACATGGTTGGTATTGGTGTCAACGGTGCAGCAAGAGAAAAAGACCCTTCTTTGGAAGAAGAATGTGGAACAGACATCTCAGGATTTGGCGGATGATGGGAAGGCTATGGACTTCTCCTGAGTTTGTTACCCCACCTTTCTATTTATGTTTATGTCTTTTAACATTATTAGTTGGAATGTGAGAGGTGCTGCTTCTCGACGCAGTATCCGTAACATTAAAAATTAAATTTCTTTGCATCGTTTGCATGCTCTAATCATCTTGGAACCTTGAATTTCGGGAGCCAAAGCGGATCAGGTTTGCAGACAAATTGGTTTTCCTAATTTTTTTAGAGTTGAAGCAGAAGGGTTCTCTGGTGGTATTTGGTTATTATGGAATTCAGCTGTAGTAGATATTGAGGTTTTAGCTCATTCGGATCAGTTAATTCATGCCCTGGTCTCTGGTCCTGGTAATTTAGAATGGCTTTTAACGGCAGTATACGGTAGCCCAGATGCAGCTGAAAGGAGAGGTCTCTGGCAATCTATTTGTGAATCTAATCGATTGCACCATCTTCCTTGGTTACTAATGGGAGATTTTAACCAAGTTCTTTCAGCTGAAGAGAAAAGTAGTAGGAGAGGAGTCAATCTTAATAATTGCCAAAGAATGTTGAATTGTTTCAGAGAATGTAACCTCATTGATTTGGAATCTTCTGGGCGAAATTCACCTGGTGGAACAAAAGAGAGGGATCGGATTTTGTGAAAGTTCGTCTTGATAGGGCAGTTGCTAATGATTGTTGGCTGGATTTGGTTAAAAATTTCACGGTGACTACTCTACCCCGCACTAGTTCTGATCATCATCCTATTTGCCTAAAGTGTTCTGATGGAAAAGGTACCAATTCTCCCTTGCCGTTTCGATTTGAGCCTGGATGACTCATGAAAGTTTTCTTGATTGTGTGCAAGAGAGCCTCTCTAGAACCAGTAATTCTATGATTGAATCTCTTCATCTTCTAGCACAAGATTTGAGGGTATGGAGTAGAGAAAGCTTCGGTGATATATACAAAAGAAAGAGGCGAGTTCTAGCTCGTCTAAATGGAATTCAGAAAAGATTGGATCAGGGGCCGAATGACTTCCTACAGCTGCTTGAAGCATTACTCATTGAAGAGTATAATTTGATTTGTTTCCAGGAAGACACTTTGTTGAAGCAAAAATGCAGGGCGGATTGGGTGTGAGAGACGTTAGGAAGGCAAATCTTGCCTTTTTAGCAAAGTTGGGCTGACAAATTATCACCAACAAGGATTGCCTCTGGGTTGACATTGTTCGCCATAAATACTTACGAAGGGATGACTTTTTATCAGTTCCAAGTAAATCTACTGATTCCTTCACATGGAGAAGCATTTTGAAGGGAAGAGAAGTGTTGTTAAAAGAGTTGGGAATCAACATTAGTAATGGCCAAACAACTCGTTTTTGGTTGGATGACTGAATGCAGGAAAGCCCGTTAATTAATTATGCAACTCGGCCCCGGTCTGATAGTGAAGTAAATCTTTATGTTGCATCTTTTTGTGATGAATATGGTGGCTGGAATTTTGAAGCTCTAAACGAGGTACTTCCCATGGACATTGTGTTTAAAATTTCAGCAACTTGGATTCATACAGATGATGACAAAGAGGACTCCTGGTTTTGGAAATTAGAGGGTGATGGCACTTTTTCCACACGGTCAGCCTATATGATCCAATTGTCTCCACAACCTCTGAATACCTTACCCTGGCGTAAGGTATGATCACTTCCCTGTCCTAAAAAAATGAAAGTTTTCTTATGGAGAGCCTTGCAGTGTTCACTACCTACAGCTTCCTTTCTCTTTCGAAGACATGTTGCGTCACAACCAGCCTGTTTTCGTTGCTCACTACATGTTGAAACAAGCATTCATGCCCTTCGTGACTGCCCACGCTCTAAAGATATTTGGCTGGCCTTTAATGCTAGCAGTCTCTGTGCTAACTTCTTTAGCCAGGATTCCCAGACTTGCTTTAAGGAAAATTGTGAGATCCGTGCTTCCTATTGCAACATTCCTTGGAAGACTATTTTTTCAAATGCAATTTGGCTCATCTGGTTTTGGAGGAATTCTAGCCTCTTTGACCAGGAGTTTTCTTGGCCTGTCAACTCTTTTCAAATCATCCTAGGTAAAGCAAAAGAAGCCTGGGATGTATTTGGAAACTTTAAGCAAAGGTCGAGACAGGTTTCGCTAGTTAGTTGGGTCTGTCCTCCTGCTGATTTCATCAAGGTTAATGTCGACGGAAGCTCAAGAGGTAATCCAGGATTAGCGGCAGCGGGCGGGGTGCTGAGAGACCAGTCTGGAAATTGGCTTGGGGGCTTCATCTATGGAGTTGGAATAGCAGATATTCTTACAGCAGAACTGTGGGCAATTTACCACGGTCTGCTCTTGAGTTGGAACAAAGGTTTCAGAAGAGTTGTACTTGAGTCTGATTCATTACAAGCAGTTAGAAAGATCTCCAGTAATGCTTCCATGGCCACCCATCAGTTGAGAATTATATCTGCCATTAAGGATCTCATTGCGAGAGAATGGGATGCTACCGTCCACCATGTCAACAGGGAGGCCAATCAAAGTGCAGATTGGTTGGCCTCTACATCAGCCAACCTTGAACTTGGTCTTCAAATACTGGAAGATCCACCTCAGCAGCTGCTCCCATTTTTATCTGCTGATGCCTCTAATTTTGCATGGCCTAGAGCCATTTAAGCTATTTGATATGTAATTTCTGTTGCTCCTTTCCATTATATATAAAAAAAAAAAACTGAATCTTATATCATCACATGATTAGCACCATCCCACCTTGTCTACCTTACTGGTCGGCTGTGATTTGAAGAGCGGACGTTGGTCCTGAGAGTTGTCCTCAAAAGTAGGACCCTGACATCTAGGATGGATCGCACAAGGCGATAGCGAATGATCGGTGATCACAGTAGGGATTGCTCGGGGCACCACTTGTCTTAAATCTCAGCAAGGAAGTGGGCAGAAAGATAAGGCCATACCCGTACGTAGGGAAAAAGAGGGTAAAGGGAAGGTTTCTTGTGTATTGTTCGTTGGAATGTTGACAGCCGACTTTGGTTTGTGCCCGTATCCGCTACTCGTCAAGGGGGAAATGATGGGCTCTTAGTGACCCCTGAGGTGCGATGCGCTGGAATCTCCGAAGCGAGCGAAGAGCCGATTGGCGAGGGTCCGTGGGTCTTTATACGTCCCCGTGACAGGGAACGAAAAGAGGAGAACAAGCTGATTAAAACTCCGTTTCCATTCTTATTCCCTCAACAAAGTCAAACGACTCAAATAGATACTCCCACCGTCTTACCGTGGCTGCTGGCACGGAGTTAGCCGGGCGAAGTAGGGGACGATGGGTCCAAGACCCGTCTTATAATAGAGAAAAGGGGAACTCCTTCCAAGACCAGGATGTGCGAGCATTCCTTTGCAACAAGTGCTAAGTTAGGCTCAGATGAGAACGAAGAAAGAAGTACGGAAGGAGTGGGAAGTTTCTTTTGGTGGAGGTCCACAGAAAGAGTAGTAGGGAATATCGTAGATAATATCTATGACATCACTAGCATTCGTAGTAGGACTGTACTATATACTATGAAATAATAATATTTCGGTCTAATTAATCAAGGGGGACTGTGCATCGGCTTCGAGACTAGGCAGAAGGTTTTGCACCTTCTAGCTGACGGTTATCATTACGTGGAGCGGGATCCGCACCATACCTTTTTTCTTTAAAACCTCCTTTTCTTTGGTCGGATTCCTTTCTCATCCCAGGGTACCATCAGAGAAATGGTAAGTGAAGAAAATATTTGTAACACTAAAAAACAAACAAGGGGGCAATCGAATCCATCTTCCTTTGCAGTTTCGCTTGACCTTTCTTATATGAGAATCAGTGTGCTTTCATAAGTGGGGTGACACCGCCCCATCCTTAGTTCAATAGTTGCTGATTCACTACGAGATCCCCCCAAAGAAAGAGACGGAAGAACGCTAAAGAGAAGGCGCAAGGGATTAGTTTTTGGTTTAGGCTTTCGATACGGTACTGGCTAACGAGTCACTGGCTCCTTCGCTATTGCCCAATGGAGGAAACTCAGCATCCCGACCGGTGGGCAACACGGGGGCATCCATACTATCCCACTTTTTATTCTTTACTATATTCATATTCCCCAGTCGAAGCAATAAACTAATTCCGAGCTTGCTATTATGCATCTGCTTTGGGTTCCTTTGAAGAAAGCATGCTCTACTCTAGTCCGGTGCCGCTCCTATCTCTAAAGAAAGGGCTGTCTATTGGTCCTATTCGAGTGTGAAGCTGGTCTTATGCCAATCACGCCCTTGTTCCTCCCGCTAGAGCTTGCCTAGCTGTCCTCCGTCGACGGATTCACCACCCGTTTATGCTCCTTTGTTTAGCAGAACAAATAAGACGTCTTTTCAACCTTGATTTCAATTACGTTGATGAGCTGGCGCAATGGCTGCCTGTGTATTAGTATTTTTGTACAAAGTTTGTCGGTACGGAGTAGTGGCTGCAAAAAAGAACCCCCGTATTGGAGGACAAAGATCTCTATCAGAGGAGAATAAAACGATTTAGGGGAGGGAAACCCTCACCACTAGATAGATTGAGTTGGGAAAGCGAGCGTAGACCGAAGCGACGGGCGAAGCGGACCTCCCCACCGGAAAGAATAGATTCAAGGTGGCAGTCGTACTAGCTAGTTGGAAAGGCCTTTCTTTATTCATTATAAGGCTCAATGTAATTGAGTTTGACCTTTCAATGTGAGTAAAAGACTCCCACTAAAAAAACGAGCAAAGTCTGAGGATCTCCTATTGATCACGATTTCCAGTTCATTAAGGTAAGGAAAACATAAAATGAATGAAAATACGGGGAAATGAACCATCTGTTGAAATAGACAACAGAATTAGTGCGGTAAGCATTCTTTAGTAACCAGAGTGAGGCCTATATGCTACCCTATCTTATTAATGTTCTGAGGATTCCGTTAATTAGGAGTGGTTGCAAGTGAAGCAAGGTACGCAGAAGTTTAGGTTTAGAAATCCCATTAGCCGGTCATTCAAAGAATACAAGTGAGCATTTGACCGGGATCTTGGACTAAGACCAAGGAAGATCTGGCTTTTGTAGCTTTGTCTATAACTAGCTAAGCTTGAAGGCAAGTGTCAGTAGTCAATCAAAGGTCTATATCCTTCTCTCAACCTGGGGAAGTTAGGATTGGCAATTTGCCCAGCTGACTTACGAATACCAGCAGCACTAAAAGACCAGGAAAGGATGATAAACCTTCAAGATAAAGGGAGTTGTCCTTGAAATCTCGTAAAGATAAGTTCAATTCGGAAAGAGAGGTTCATTGAAATTTACCTCTACGCACACCCTAGCAAATCGGCCTCTAGATGCATGCCTGGTATTGAAATCAGCCTTAACCGCCTTACCAACGGAATTGCCCAAAGTCATCATCATTATTAGAAAAAAGTCTTTGTAAAGGTAAAGTTCAAGCGTGTAAGACTGGGAGGTCTGCCAGATCATTGCCTGTCTGTCCAAGGTCTTTTCTTTTGGAAGCAATGGACCGATAGCCGATTTTGCTACATCGACCACTGGAGCACTTCAAGGATGATTGAATCTCCAACTGAATAAGATCGAGTTGGAATGTAGACAGACAATTCCCGCTCCTTTCTGAGCAATAGTGGTCGATAAAGTTCAGGAAAGCTTTACTTTGACTCTTTCTGATCCGCTTTTCGCATTGGAAACCTCAGCATCAAAAAATAACAATAAAAGAAAGTCATCCGAGAAGCATACCCCGAGTGGCAAGGCAGAGCTATCGATTCTATCTTTCGAGAGAGTGGGCTATAGACGAACGGGTAACTAAACCTGTGCTCTCAAAGTACTCACACCTCCATCACCCAATTTAGGGAATAAGCACAAAGATGGAACAATCACCGAAACTGCACTCACTCTTTTCTCACTTTATGTTTTCCCGTCTTTTTTGATTTCAAGTAGGATCTTGCTTGCTGGCTTAACTAAGTCAAAGAGCGGATTCGTACTGTTAAACAGTCGAGTGATCTAATGAATGGGGTTGGAGCTAAAACCAGTAAATGCGCTATTGGATCTGGAAAGGATGAGTGCTTTCTGCCCAGGGAAAAGAACAAACAGTCCTTTAACACGAGTCGAGGAGAAGTGGATTTCTTCGCTGCGTAAGAGCTCCCTATTGTTTCTAGCCTAAGAGTAATCCGAGTAAGAAGCCGTAAGAGCTCTAGACTTTTTCAACCCTGAGTCAAAATGAAGGTCTGTTGTTCCCTCAACTTGTTCATTTGGAAGAGATGCTAATTGGAGAAGGACTAACCGCCCATCTACAACCAACGGGTAAGCTATTTGCTATCCCATTATTACTTCCAGCCCTTCCTTCCTTTTTTAAAGTCGATGAGGCAGTCTCTCTTCTTCGCGGATAAGAATTAGCGGATTCCTTGCTAGCGGTATTTATTGCTTGGGAACTATCGAGATTCCCAGATGGGCATTCATTCACTACAACTAGTAACTAGATAATCTTGATGCAGATCGAGAAAGCGTATCACATGAATTTCCTAAGTAAGAAGCTGGATTTCGACCTATTTCTTCGAGTTGTAATATCGTCCTATATTCCGAAGTTGATGATTGGATTTCTCCTGATACAGCTTCCATACTTTCATCTGCTTCAAAGTCTTATACTTGCACGGGAAGCACATTACCCGTATGTAGCATTCGTTCGTGTGCGTTAATAAATCGACTTGTAAGCGAAAAAGACGGGTTTTCATAAATCATTCACTCGCCTATAAGAATTGGAAACCGGAAGAATCATTTCCCGAGACGAGAATCCCCTGCAACAGCTTGAGATAAGATTCCCCAGAAAAAAGAAATAAGCAAGCAGCATCGGATTAAGCAACTTGGGACATAGAATTCCTTTTAGGGCTAGCATGCCAGACAGAATTGCTAGCATTGAGGTAGACCCCGACTGCTACTGCTAAGCTTTTTTCCTTAGCTGCGGAACCTATACCTATGAGCGTTCGTTCGCCATACCTATCAGACGTGGAAGGTAGGGACAGAAGGAGAAAGGATAGATAGATCGGAAAGAAGGAAAAAAAGCAACTCCAACACCCACGGCACCAAAGCGATTTCCATGACTTCAGCGGCATCTTCCAAATTTTCCCCCAAATCCAAGCAAGGATGATCGGCTAAGAAATCAGCGACCGCCTGACCTTTTTTTTATTGCTTGTTGAGGAATGTACCTGAAACTAAACTCAGACAAAGCTAAACACCATTTACCAATTCGGCCCTTCAGAATAGGCCGAGTTAACATGTACTTGACAATATCAGTCTTGGCAATTATACACACGTTAAAATAGAGTATATAATGACGTAATTTTATTGCAGCAAAGTACAAGGATAAACAAAGTTTCTCTATCGGGCTATATCTAGTTTAAACATCAGTAAGAGCCCGACTAAGGTAATAAACTGCCTGTTCCTTCCCTTTATCTATTTCTTGAGCCAACAAACACCCAATTGAAGACCCTCTTGTCCTGTAGCGTTGTCTGTCTGCTGGTTCGGAACGTTCGTTGCCATTAGGCTCGTTTAGACCATTCTTTTGGAAAAAGACAGATTCACTTCACTTTGCATGCTCCTAAGCTTCTAAATGAGGGCTTACCGGTTCCATAACATAGTTCTGAGTTGAATTCCAAGTCAATACGGTTACCTTCGCTGAATGGACGTAGCCTCACCAACGGTACATATTCACCGCGGCATAGTAGCGAGAGCCCTTTGATCCAGCCGAGCCTGTTCGTTCCATCAAGTGATTTGAGGGCCCGCTTTGCGCCGAGTACTGAACTTGCATCCCCACCAACATACCTGAGTTCGGTCCTCCAAGGAGGTAGGGGGAGGTTTCAACCCGATTCACCGCTCTCTTAAGGTACATGAGTGAAAGGCAGCTTAGAAGAGGACCCTTAGTAGAAGTAATTGACTATGATTGCGACCCTTCTAAAACAATACTAGGAGGAATAGCCCAAAAACCTTCCCCGGGTATTTCTAGGCGGAAAAGGGACTATGAGCTAGGGATCGAAGGATGACTTCGCTTAGTAGCAGCTACGCAGCGAACATGAGTCAAAAGCGGAGGACCTGAAAGAGCACATGGGTGATCATTGGTCCGATGCGACGGGGAGCAACTCTAGAAGCTAGCACTATGCTTTCTTATGGCTGTTTCAGTACTTCTGCCAAAAACCCGTATGGTCTCCAAAAAAGAAGTAGTTCGGCTAAGCGATCGGAATGGAATCTGACCAAGCCAAGGGGGAAAGAAAGCTAGCTACCGGCATACCCGGGTGTTCCTCCTGGATACGGGTATGGGTTTTCCTTTTTGAGAGGGGATTGAAAAGCTATGAGAAAGACCGGGAATGAAAGGAAGCGTATAAGATAATCACCTATTCGAGTAGCGGAAATAAGAATCTCAACATCCTCCCTAGATAGAGGTTCAGAAGAATCCGTTACTGTAGCGCTTCCATTCTTGCCTTAGGCGTAGGTGGGAATTTCTTTCACCCTACTTTACTCAATCGGACTTACTCTAGTTGACTTGTCTGAGTATCATGATAAAAAGCAAAAGTATGATGATGAGTTAGCCCTCTATAGATAGTGAGCTTGAATGGCAAGGCTTGCTAACTAGCAGGATCGGTTATGCCATAATACGAGAGACCCTCAAGCATCTTCGGAAGATTAAGTCAACACGCCTCAAAAGGAATTAAAACAACATCGACCGGGAACACGACTCGCACCATTGGGCAACCTAACGAACTCGGTAAGGCGTCTGGAAAACTACAAGAAAACAATGGTCACTCCTCGTCGAAGAAAAAGAGCTGTTCAGTACCCTTTGAAGGCGCTGTCAAGCGCTAGATGTACAAGAGCTTAAGCGAGACAGATATGGTGACGGACATGAACTACCTCTAAGTCACCTACCACCTGCCCTGCCTGATTGCCCGATTCTGCTGAATCCAAACAGGTGAGTATAGAGTCTTTATCTTCATACCATTCATAAAAAGAAGGACTTTTTAGATCGTGAAGTGAGACAGCAAGAATGGAAGGAAGAACAATCAATGAAAGAACAAAGATAAATCCGGAATTGAGCCGGGTCAGCAGGATCAAGAACAAATAAGTCAATCAAGAGGCTAAACTCGATCTATCTTTCCGGCTTAGACGAACTCGGTGACTGAAGGATATTCTGACGAGAGCTCTGAACCAATTACAGTACTACTTCCCGCGTCATGGCCAATGCACTATGATCTATGGCAACAACTATCCTATCTTGGAAAGACTGCAAGTTGGATTGAGTATGAATGAATATTCATACTTTTCTGGTAAGCCCAAGTCTTCTACTTTTAAAGTAGCTACGAACCTCTTTGGTAGGGATGGAGGGAACCTAATACTACGCAAGCTCATCAAAGAGCGCTTTTTAGCTTCCTATCAATACTTCAGTTTTCAAGACCGACTCCTAAAAGCCTTTTTTCGGAGAAGGAGAAGAGCAGTATCTTCAAAGGACCGACTGTAGATCAAGATCTCGTCAAAAAACTAACACAAACCGACGGCTGCTACGCGGCGAAGAAGCTGAAGCCTGTACAGCTTCTTCAATGCCAAACCCTACTGACTTGAATGGCTTCCCCTCCCTTCCTTTACTAACGTACAAGCTTTAGCGTCGTATTTCACCACAGTAAAGGTGACAGCTGTGGGATTTGAACTCACGCCCTATCGGACCTCTTTCCTAAATGAACGTAGGATCCCATTAGCAATGCGGCTAAGAAGCTGAATACATCTTCTTTCTTTAAAGAGGACTAATCAAGCCGGTGAAGGTGCTTTTATACAATATATAGCTGCATACAGTAATCATGCCCAATATATTATCAGGCAATTTTCCTTGAAGTTTCTCGCAATGTCAGGTACCACTTGCAGAGATGTAGTCCGCGATACAGAGTTATGCTTCATCATCAGAAATTACTTCAAGGCTGTCTTCAATGAGAGTTCCACAAGGAAGCCACGGATCAAGCCAAAACTTAGTGCCCGTTTTTAACACAAATTCCAATCCCCTTGACCAGCACATCTCTACCTTTTATAGTATACCTCTCCAGGTAGACGAGAGAGCAGGTTTTGCTACTGCAGAAAGGAAAGCACAGTTAGGCAGATATTTCCTTCTTACGATATCAGTCCACAAACTTTCCTTGCCCGTGATGATGTTCCAGCCCAGCTTAGCAAGAAAGGCCAGATTCATTTTTTTCTAGTGAACTGATCACATGTTCAGGAAGCAGAGCTGATTGCATTATGTAGCTGGGCATAGCCATAAGAACCGAGTTTCAAAGGGTTAAACGACCAGCCATATACAATTGATTATTTCCCCATGCTGCCAGCTTAGCTTGAGTTTTGCTTAGAATTTCGTTATAGGTCTGCTTTGTAATCCTACCATGTATCATGGGGGCACCAAGGTATTTGCCTTAGTCAGTAGTGAGAGGGATTCGACAATAATCACACTTAGTTCATGGGCTCGATGAGGGGCCACATTAGTGGAAGGTGAATATACGCGATTTAGCCAGACTAACCTTAAATCCGGTTTATAGTCCTTGTTGTCTCGTCTACGGCATCGGTTGTTAAATGGTCTATCTCCTTGCTAAACCATTATCTCTTTACTGGGTTGGGTTATCCCAAGCTCTTTTCTCAATACAGACAGTAAGTAGGGGGAGCGAAAGGTTCGGATAATCACCTAAATTCTCCTAGAAAGTCAGCCTAAAAGCTTTCATCCTGTTCGAGTCGGAGGTTCATATGCTACTTAGCTCAGCTATTTATCTACACCTTCTGCATTTCATTCCCAAAGTCTCGAAAGAAATTGATAACTGCTTATTTTATTGATGAGTATGGAGGTTGGGATATGACTCGCCCGTATAACAGCCTAGCGTAAAATGTGATTCGTAATACTGCCTTGAAGGAAAAAGTGCTTTCTTTGGAAATTCTCTTTTCATCCTCGCAAGTTAGGCGAAGACGGTCTTTATGAGGTGGCAGCTTCTGCTTTTGTTGTGGGCTCTCTTACGGCAGCCTAATTTCAAACCTGGGGGTGCAACCATTGAATTTACTGCAGTCTGGTTTCCTTTCACTATTGAATATTATCATCACAGAATTCTCATGGCCTTGGGGAAAGCACTTGATTGCTATAGTCTTTCCTGCACTTTCATGAACTAATTAGTCTGCAACCTTTAGAGATAGAAGAGGAAAGGGTCTCTCTCAAACAGAGAAAGAAAACTCAAAAGCGAAGTAGAGGGCGTTAGCAGGTCATGAAGCTGAGCTAAATAAGTAAGCTGATTTAACTGAAAAAGAACCATATTCCCCAACCCTCATCCTCTTTTTTAAGTCCGCAAGGAAGGTATAAAATAGCTACTTTGCTCAGCTACTACGTACTGTTCGCTTGACCTACATTATGTTTCCGACTTCTTTGGAATGAGAGGGCCATCTTACTGTTTCCGGAGGCCAAGGTTGTGAATCTCCCAAGAACCTGCTCCGACCACCATCCTATTATGTTTTGCTCTGTACTGACTTCCCCTCCTCCTAGAGATACTCGGCCATTCCGCTTTGAACATGCGTGCCAGTCCCACTCTATGAGATGCTGGGCTGGCCCTTATGTGCGACCTTTATTCCTTTAGCGGCGTGAATACTGAAATACTTTACGAGTTCTTCGATGTTGCGAATCGATCGACGAAAGTGAGCATAGAAGCTTCGCTCGCGGGTATGTGTTGAGTTACATGTTATGCCATATCCGGGCCTGTAACAGGCTTAATAAGACTAAAAAGCGCTGTTTGACAGGAAATGCTTGGATTTTGACTATTTGTCACGTAGTTGTTAGCGTTAATTTAATATATTTATTTTTTCCGATGTCGCCGAGATTCCTGGTAAGTCAGCAAGCCTTTAAGGAAATATCATGAAAATCAGTGGACTTGAGAGTCCCCTGTCTTAGGGAATGAAGATGGCTTACTAGATGTTTTGCAATAAAAGATGTCTTAGCCGAGGTCCGAGCTGATTAAGTCAGGTTCGAGACCTTAGAAGAGTACTTGGAGTGCCAGAAGTTCCTACCCGAGGAGCCGTTCCAACATTTGTTGTGTTGGAATTTCGTTACTCGATGAGCCCGAGATGCCTCTTTGGCTTGTTTTGGGGCTTAGAAAGACTGGCTGCCCGCGATGTTGAAAACATAATGCTCCTTGGTTATAGCTGACCAATTGGTTTTGAATGCGGAGATGGTGAGTTAATCTGCCTTTTCCGAGGGGACGGGGATTGCGTTGAGAGAAAGATATGAATCTATGCTCCCTGGAACCTTTCTATCGAGATTGGATTGTTGGGAAGTAGTGTCGAGGTCCGTAACTAACAATTTCTTTTTTATTTTTTATATATGAGGGATAAAAGCAAGAAAAAGTACAAGCAAAAACTAGTGAATGGCTCTAGGCCAAGCTACTTCCATGGCATCTGCTGTAAGCAGAGGAGAGAGTCCTTGAGGTGGAGTGTCAAAAGTGTGTAATCCCAAATCCAGGCTGTGAAAATTACTTTCCATCCAGTCTGCACACATGTTTGCTTCACGGTAGATATGATGAATAGAACATCGCCAAGGCCTCTCAAGTAATTCCTTGATTGCAGCTAGTAAGTTGTTGTATGGAGCAGTTACATCAAATTTATTTAACGATTGAAGAGCGGAAAGAGAGTCTGTCTCCAAAATCACATCCTTAAAGCCCTTGTTCCAACAAAGAAGAAGCCCATGATAAATTCCCCACAATTCCGCAATCAACACGGAAGAAAATCCCACTCGATAGACAAAACCACCCAGCCAACACCCAATTTCATTCCGAATCACTCCCCCTGCTACTGAATCACCAGGATTGCCATGTACACTGCCATCGACATTAATTTTGACAAAGGGAGCTTTTGGAGGTCTCCAACCGACCAGAACTTGGTGTTTAAGTCGACAATTGGAGATGGAAACCATATCTGCAGCTTCCTTGGCTCGAGTGAGGATTAATTGACTGCTATTAGAAGGCCAAACAAAATTAGAATCAAATAATAAGCAGTTACGCCAATACCATATGAACCATAAAGCAAACATGAAAATAAAACTCCATGGTATGACAACAATACGCTCATTGCAGAAACTATTTTGAAGTAGCCAAGAGTGAAGATCCAAGGTGAAGAAGTCTCCCTGGGTTAAATCCGGTCTCAACAGAAGCCAAATTGAACAAGCCCGAGAGCAATCCCTGAGTGCATGAAGTGGAGTTTCCAAAGCAGCAGAACAAATAAAACAACTAGAATGTTGAATTATATGTCGAAAATGAAGGAAGGAAGCTGTAGGGATAGAATTATGAAATATTCTCCAGAGAAAAACTTTAATTTTGTTCGGTCCAGGAAGAGACCACACCTTGTTCCAAGGTATTCCGACAGTGGAGGAGCCAATGACCTGGATATCATAAGCAGATTTTGTAGTAAAATGGCCGTCCCCCTCTAACTTCCATAGCCAAGAATCCTCTTCCTCGGCCTCCGTATCAATCCAAGTAGAAGCAATTTTAGATACAACCTGCATTGGAAGAATATCTTGGAGATCTAAGTAGTTCCAAGCCCCATATTCATCACAATAATCATCCACCCAAAAACGAGTTAATTTGCCATTACTGATCTTAACTCCCAACCCCAAGCACAAAACGTCTCTTCCTTGTAGAATGCTACGCCATGTGTACGAGGCGGTAGATTTGCTTGGAACAGACAAGAAATCATGTTGCTTTAAATATTTCCGCCGCAAAACTTCAACCCAAAGAGCGTCTTTGTTAGATAAGATCTGCCAGCCCAATTTTGCAAGAAAGGCAAGGTTAGCCTTTCGCACATCTCGAATATTAAGCCCCCCTTGTTCTTTGGGGAGGCAAACCTTTTCCCAAGGAACACCATGCAACTTTCTATTACCAGAATCATTGAAAAAAAGGAATTGTCTTATTATCTTTTCAAGTTTATTGACAACATGAGTGGGTAAATAAGTTGTTTGCATGAGATATGAGGGTAAAGCACTAAGGACCGATTGGATAAGAACTACCCTACCAGCCATAGATAGATGTTGATTCCCCCAAGAGAGTAGCTGTGCTTGAGCCTTGCTAATGATATCCCCATAAGTCTGTTGAGTTACTCTGCCATGAATCATTGGAGCCCCAAGATATTTGCCGAAATCATCTGTCAAAGAAATACCACAATGCTGACTTAAGACTTGAGCGGTAGACTGATCAATGTTATAGGATACTAACAATTTTGATTTGTCTAGACTGATCTTTTCACCCGAAGCTGTGCAAAAGTTGTTAAGAACACCCATAATAACATCAAGTTGAGTGACGGAGGCTTCCCCAAATAATATGAGATCATCTGCAAAACACACATGAGAAATAGATGGACCATTTTGAGTAATACATAATGGTTTCCATCTCTGTTTCCGAACTTCCTCATCAATCATATGCCCCAATTTCTCCAAACACAAAATAAAGAGATAAGGGGAAAGAGGGTCTCCCTGACGAATGCCTCGAGAAGGAGAAAAGAAAGGTAGATGTTCACCATTCCAAATTAATGAAAAGGTATTTGTGGTAACTATATTCATAATGAGTTGGATCCAAGATAGGGGGAGATTGATTTCCTCTAACACATGCTGCAAAAATTTCCAATTAATCCGGTCATAGGCTTTTTCGAGATCTACCTTGATGGCAAGAGTTCCTTTTTTCCTCTTCATTGTACGCATAGTATGTAAAGCTTCTTGAACAACAATGATATTGTCCGTTGTGTGGCGTCCTGGTACAAAACTAGATTGAGTTTTTTTAACCAATTTTGGTAGGAAAGGTCGAAGTCTATCAACAAGCAGCTTGGTGATTATCTTCAAAGGAACTGTACAGAGACTGATGGGTCGAAACTGTGAAATTTTCTCCGGGCCTTGAATTTTAGGAATTAAAACTACAAGAGTGCGGTTGAGAACAGGATTTATCACGCCATCACGGAGAGCAGAAGTAATAAGTTGAAGAAGATTATTACCAACTAGGTTCCAAGCTTTCTGGAAAAAAGCTGCTGGGAAACCATCAATACCTGGACTTTTGTTTGGGTTCATGTCGAACACAGCAGCCCGAACCTCATCAAGGGTAACTGGGAGAGAAAGAGCTTCCTGGTCACTATGTGAAAGCTTCCAAGAATCACAAAGAGGAGGTAAATAATTTGCAGCAGTAGCATTAGGCTCTGAATATAAATTGTAATAGAAATCGAAAACCATTTGCTTCAACTTCAATTGATCGTAGCACCATGAACCATCTTCTCCTTTCAGGGCTGTGATATATCTTCTGGTAGAACGCTTCTTAATAGCAGCGTGATAGAACTTTGAATTGCAATCTCCATGTTTGAGCCAATCAATTCGGCTCTTTTTTTTGTTTCAACAAAGTTTCCTCCTGATAGCTGATCAAATTATATTCCTCAATGAGTAAAACCTCCAAATGAAGAAGGTAATAATTCGGTCCCTTATCAAGGTTTTTCTGTATCCCATTTAATCGAGCTAAGACTCGTCGCTTTCGCTTATATATGTCACCAAAAACTGATTTACTCCAAGAAGACAAATCAGCCGAAAGCTTATTCAACTTATCAGAGAAAGAAACCGACGATTGACTCCAACTTTTCTTCACACAATCCAGAAAGTTTTCATGGGTGAACCAAACATTTTCAAAACGGAAGGGCCGAGAATGAGGAAGTGGAAGAGTAGTAGCAAAGTTAATACACACAGGGTGATGGTCCGAGCTGGTTCTTGGAAGAGTTACAGCCCTTATATGCTGAAAAACATCCAGAAAAAGATCATTCGCAAGAGCACGATCCAGCTTAACACGGGTATAATTACGAACATCCCTATTATTTGCCCAAGTAAATTTGGGACCAGAAGTTTCCAAGTCAACTAGATTACAGTGTCGCAAGCAATCCAGCATAAGTTGACAATTATGCAAATTAATGCCTGTCCTGCCCATCTTTTCATCAGAGGATGTAACTTGATTAAAATCACCAATAACAAGCCAGGGTAAATTATGAAGATTACTTGCAGCTGAAAGTGAGTTCCATAGACCTTTCCTATCAGAAGCTTCCGGACTACCATAGACTGCTGTCAAGAGCCAATCAGGTTCACCTTGTGAAGTGACTATTGCATGAATCAATTGGTCAGAGTAAGCTAAAACTTCGACCTGCACTGCTTGGGAATTCCATAAAATCCAAATACCACCCGAAAATCCAACTGCTTCAACTCGAAAAAAACTCGAGAAACCAATTTGGCGACAAATATTATCTGCTCTTTCTCCTGAGATACGAGGTTCAAGAACAATCAATATATGTAGCCGATGCAAACGAATCAAATTCTTTATATTTCTTAAACATCGTCGAGAGGCAGCCCCTCGCACATTCCAACTTATTATGTTAAATAACATAATTATAAACAAAAAGGAAGGAGGCAAAGTTAACTCTGCATAGCAGAGTTAGTAGAATCAATATGAACTTCATCTGAGGAATCTCTTTGATAAGAAGTAATTCCATCATGCATAACAACATCTTTTTCCCTGGCTGCCCCATTAACCCCAATTCCAATCTCTCCACTACCAAGAATAGGATGGAGGCTAGGTTGAGGTGTAGGTACAGGGGATTCTGGCACAAACTCTACAGGATCAGCGGAAGAGGAAAGGGAAATATGAGTGGTTAAAGGTTGGTTGCGAGGTAAGGGTGGAGAAGTAATAGTAACATTCAACTGAGAAGTTTCATTGGTAGCAATTAATGGCTCGGCAGCGGCAGGAGTAGGAGAAGTCGAATGGGATGCAGTTGCGGCACTTTTCTTTGAAGTATTTTTATTCTTAGGGGTGGACTTATTGGCCAAAGCCGCAGCAGCTTGAAGGCTTGTTTTTAGCATGGCACGATCGGCAGTGCTTGATGGAGCAGATTTTTGAACACTTGATGAATCCGATTTTTGGGCAACAAAATCTGTGGATGCTGGATCCTGATCAGGATGAATTTCATCGGAGTCAATCGCAATCTCACCTTCCTCAAGAACAGCAAATCGAGACCCCGAGTTCACACTATTAACCAAATTATCAGCAGGTGCTGATGGAGCATTAGTTTTGTCTGGAGTGGGAATTTTCTTGTTATTAAAATTACGCCGCTGGGGCTTTTTGGCGACCATCCAGGGTCCGAACATAGAATTTTCATGTTCTCGGTTATCAACCAATTTTGGGATAGAATAAGAGGATTCACCAGAGGGAGAAGCATGTTCTTGCACCGGTTGTTTCAAGGGACAAGCTTCTATATTGTGGCCAAACTTGCCACAATGGAAACAGAGCATACGGAGGCCTTCATATTCAACACGTTGCCAACGGCCTCCAACAAAGATTTTTGGTACCAGGGGTTTAGACAGATCCACTTCAACACTAAGTCGAGCAAATTTTCCTCTTGAAGCTTCCGATGTAGACTTATCGATATGAAGGAATTTACCAATGGGGTTGGAAATTTTCCTAAAAGTCTTGTCATCAAAAAACTCCATAGGTAGCAAAGGCAATCGGATCCAGGCTGCAACCCTATCGATAGAAGCCTCATCTGATCTGAAATAAGGTGTCCATCGGCGTATAGTGAGGTAGTGATCAGCTATCAACCAAGGTCCACCAGTAAGAACAAAATCATACTCTATGCGAGAGCTAAATCGTACACAGTAGTATCCATTGTCCAAATCTATCACCTGAAGAGACCCCTTAATAGACCATATTTGTTTTAACCGATTGCACAAGTATGTGTATCCTATGTTACGGACCAGGAGTTTAACAATGAGAGCAAATTTCCAAGGAGAACGAATTCGTTGCTTGTCTTCCTTGGTAAGGAGAATACTAGGTCCTCCTTCTCTGTCCATAAAAACATCATCAACAGAGGTGGTCGTATCTTTCATTAACTTGTCCTTATAGGAAGCCAAGTTATCTCCAGCAGCAGTAGATACAACAGGGGTTGAAGAAGCAGGGGGTATTGTCGTTTCGGCGGCAGCAGAGGATTCCATGTCAGATCTAACACGTTTCACACCACTCCTATCCAAGAGAGAGCGGGGTTGTTGTTGGGTGGTCGGAGGTTCACCCATAGAATCCGCCTCCATTGGGGCGGTCGAAGGGCGACAGGGCGGCTGGGGAGAAGGAAAATCGCAGAAGGGTTAGGGTGCGAAAAGTTCGGCTGAGAACAAACAGTCCTAACAATTTCTCAATAAAAGGATTTCTTCCTTGGATATATCGCTCGTAAATAGGATCTTGTTAAGGTTCCGTAGGACTTTTCAAGAGTGCATTCGGATGCCATTTTATGGTCTTGTGTGCCATGGGGAGCGAACAGGATTAGATACCCTGGTAGTCCTGAATAGGGAGAGTCGGTTTCAAAGAGGTTGTTCCGTGAATGGGGACTACTTTGGTCGTGATGCGGTTATGACAGCGGGTCCTCCGTCCCTCACCGCCACTCCATATTGTGGCTCTGACTGATTCTTAACTGTGACTGGGCTTGAGAGCTCACATTTGGTCTGTCTTGATAGTTGGAGCACGGGTGAATCCACTCGCGGTGATAGGTGCCTCACTCTGACCTGTGTCCCTCATGTGCAGCGATGCGAATGAGAAATATGTTGGAAGGGGTAATGTGCAAAGGTTATTAAGACTACCTTCTTGGATTCTTTTTGCGAAGCACAGGCACAAAGTCCGTCTTTGGCTGCCTGCCTGATACAATTTCTTCGAAAAGACTCTCCCATGAAGATGGGGTGTGTTTGCAGGTCAAGACCTCCCACGATCTCCAATCCAAGACAATTCAATACATACTCAGAAGGTACCAATCCTGATAAGAAGGATGATCAATACTAGAAGGACCGAAGGGAGGAAGAGCTGATAAGAAGTGCTAATCCCCCACTCCCTACCTATACCATTAAGACTAGAAGGGACAGAAAGGCTAGGCTAGCGAGAACCTATAGCAGCAACAGGAGAACCTTAGCTATATGCTATTACCCAAACAAAAGTTCTTGCCTACGAGCGATCGGGAATTGACTGGCTGGCGGGAATTGACTGCTAAGAAAGCCCCTTACACGAATCAAACTAAGGCTCGTTGAGACGTTGCAGATGACACGAAAATCTGCTTCTAGAAAGAATAGCTACTTAAACCGCCGGAATAAAGGAGTCATCCGCATACTACTTAAACAGGAATTACGAATTTAATATAATAAATATCTGGCTGCTCGATTCGGGTAGAGGTCTCGGTTTAGACATATTTTCATAGCATCCAAGGGGAGACAGCCCCATTCGTGCAAGGTAAAGGCAAACCGGATACTGGTAGGCCTTGGGTCAAGTTAAGTGCAGTTCTTCCCCTATCTTTAGTTTTCGGGTTTAGTTGTTCTTCTATCAACTCAAAAGCTAGAGAAGGCTCTTATTGACCTCTGCGCCGTAGTAAAGGAAGGGAAGGAGTACCTGCTCATTAGCTCGGATCTCATTTACTGGCTCCAATCGCATAGCTTTAGTTATCCGTTCGTGAGCCATTAAGTAGTATGCCTCACTTCCTCGGGATTGGACGAGTACTGATCACCTAGCTAGCCAGTTGCATAAGCTACTTCGGAGCCCCAGAGTCAGAGGTTGGGGAGGCAGCCTTCAGAGGTCATTAAGGGGATTAACACGTAGTTGCAAGAACCTCTTCCATATCCGTTAGTGAGAAAGGAAAGATTATGAAGTGAGACAGCATTCGCCAAGGTTTCCGTTTAACGTTTTATCGTATTTTTGAACGCTTTTCCCGCTTTTTCGAGTAGAGGTCTAGGTTTCAGGTGAGTTACAGAGAACCTATCTTCAGATACGGAAGCTAGGGATTGGGGTCCGGTAAGGGAATGGAGAATGTGCCTTCCGAGTCCTATTCAAATACCTTCTCAAATGGAAACACAACTATTTCATCTAACTTTGGAGTTGCAGTGGATTCAGCTTTACCTTCTGCTTTCGTTTCGAAGCTGCGTGGCTCACACACAACGAGTTTGATAGTTTGTTCAAAGAAGCTTGGAAAAAGTCCCCCAATTCATTACTTGGCGCCATATCGGCAGTCACGGCCAGTGTCAAAGAATGGAAGTTGAGAGTTTTTGGAAACATCTTCATCAAGAAGCGTTCTCTTGCGAACCGTATACGTGGTATCCAGAATGCTTTTGGATATGGGACGTCAAGGCAACTAGAGAAACTGGAAGCTAATCTCCTATGTGAATATCAAACAATTCTTGTACAAGAAGAACTCTTATGGCTTCAGAAATCCCGTGCCAATTAGATTGTTGAGGGAGAACGTAACACTAAGTTCTTCCATCTTCAAACAATGGTGCGACGGAACCGAAATAGGATCAGCAGATTATTGATTAATGGGGATTGGTGTACTGATGTTACTCAGCTGCAATGTCATGTGATTGAATTCTTTGAATCTTTGTTTAAAAGGAGTGAAGGTCTCAACGAGCCTAATCTCTTATACATGATTTAATTGCGAAATCTAATTAATTATGAATGAGACTATTACTTGGGAAATCCTATTCCTTGCGTAGCCGGAAACTACTTTATTCAGAATTCAGATGTGACAGCGCTAAGTATGGCGAATAAGAGTCGCTATGCCACGAACAGTTTTAGAATCCATTCTATAGAAGAAGAAGAAAAGAAAGAAGATATACGAATAAGAAACTCTTAAGATCTTCCTATGAACTTTGAATTCACTTCCATCTTTATCTCCTTACTCCTGCAAAACCAATTGGATCCGCTATACAGAAAGCATCAAACGGAAACTTATTGATCACCCTTCTCGCTCTCCTACCTGAAATTAGAGGCTCTACCACCATCACAATACTAGGCTTATGCAACAGAATCATGTCTTTAATGTTACGAAGAAAGGACTTTCTTACAGCCCCTCTACTTTTCTATTGTAAGAGATTCAAAAACATTAATTTGGGAGTTACCTAGACCATCGCACTCTCCAAGTTGAGCACTATCAATAATCATGCAGGATCTGGTCTATCATAAGGGATTTATTTGCCTTTTATATTGATTCCTACGGATTGGGTCAAAAAAAAATCCAGCACTGGGGTTTTGAAGCTGGTATTTCCAACAAGATGCCTCCGCTAGTACATATCAGATCATGTCATATCAAGGTAGGGTCTCTCTTGCCTTGTTGATAAGGTAGGGTGGATATGGCTTAACGAGGAAGAAAACTAAATCTCATTCCGTACGAGGGATGGACAGACCCGTGAGCATGCTCTCCTCTCACTCTTGGTGTGAAGCAAATGATTTGCTGCTGAAACAAGATGGATGCCCCAAAAATACTCAAAAAGGTATGATCTCGGCGTGAAGGTCTCAACGAGCCTGAAGAAGATCGCTTACTTAGAGTCTACCGAGCGGGGGAGATCCCAACGAGGGAATGGTGGTGCCCGCTTCCAAAGTCTTGTTTCCGGGAACCAGTAAGACGTCAACCATGTCAAAGCAAAACCAATCAATATACGAACGGAAGGCGGAGAAGAAGCCGTCGTATACTCACACTGAATGAGCAACGGATCTTTACTTCCCCCGAGGCTTTTCGACTCCCTTCTATTCTTCTTCGTCCTCTCATACCACTCCCAATCCAACAACGTCAAAATCTCGTTCTTAGGATCATACTTCTGAAATATGTTCTTAACGCTCTTCAATCATCAGCTTTCCTTATCCAGGGTGCACCCTAGTCCTTGAGAAAACTCATTCTATGGAAAAGTTGAAATATGCCCAATCCTCTTTAAATGATTTTGAGGTATCAGACTCAGATGCGATTGTTTTCTTTCGTGAGTTGATTGGTGAAGTTGATGATTCCACCACGACTAAAAAAGGAACTTATCAAGGTGAGCTGCCTAGCTTAGAACAGCCCGAAACTGGGTCATCCCAAGGTCTTTCAATTTTGTTTGATGCCGAGGTTTAGGGTTCATGTAAGCCAACAGGTTTCCCACTCGCTGCTAAGCCAGCAAAAGCAGCCAGGCGAGATGCTAATTTTTATAGGGAATTGTCAGTGGAGTACTTTTTCAGTTGTTAATCATAATCATCATTCCCTGTCTCTTCACCCGTCGAAAGACAGAAATAAATACCGATGCGTGTTTTTCTTTCAATTACCTGCACCTGCTAGTAAGATCACTCTGACAGATAGACTTCGCTATCTATTCTTTCTAGCCCTATGGCCTATTCTCTGGCTGCTGCACCGGGAATCGGGGGTTTTTGAGTTCCCTTTCTCTGTTTGAGAGAGCCCCTTTCCCTATCGCTTAGAACATCCCCGGTATAATATACTTTTTATTCGATAGAGAAAAGAATCGTACGCACAAAGCAAGCAACGGAAACCTATTCTTCTGCCCCAGCTCCTACGGATCAAAAGCTAGGCCACACAAAAGAAGGAAAGGTAGGCAGCCTCAAGGATAAGGGGTTTTTAAACCGAGAAGATCTACTCGACTAAAAGACGCGAGGAAGCGAGTGAAAAGGGGGAGAGGAATATGGTAGGTATACTACCGTGTTCTAGAATTGGTCATCGTACGATCCTATTCGGGGGTATCTACGGAACGAGTTTCCTGGTTTATGCCTCTGGGCTTTTCCAGCCTAAGGCACGGAGTGGGAGCATTCATATTGAGTGTGACTCTCTGAAAGCCATCAGCCATGAGTTAGTTAGATGAATAATGCCATTTCAGGCGAGTGAATATCTTGATCTTGCCTTTCTGTATGATAGTCTCTTCCTCTTAGACTAGCTGGAGTGAGATTATAGACTCCTTTATTCCAGCCGCTTTCGTGCCGTTTCCCTAGCTCTCTTGAAAGACTACCCATCCAATGAGACTACTGAGACGGCTACAGCTATTCCCACTTCTGGGACTGTTTTGAATGCCATTATGGGACTCGATCATTATACCCTTCCCTTAGGCCTTAGGATAAGACTATTTATATATATATAAATGGCACTGAAAGTTGATAGGCTTACCCTTTGATTGAATAGAACAAAAGTCTTCAATACAGGGAAAAGAAAAGGGGGCATATGCAATTACAAAAAGGGGTTTGGATTGGACAACTAGTTAGAAAGAAAAACCCGATAACTGAACCATCTGTCTTTCATTTCAGTCCCCCACAGGGAAGCGCTACCAGCTAGAGTCGTGAACTGGGAACCAAAAGAATCATTTCTCGACCATAGCCATAGAAGGAATGGTTGGATCAAATAGTTTAGTTAGAGGTGGAAGAGACTTTCTCGTATGATGAAGATTGCCCCGATGGAAAAGGCTCTCTTCCTATGCCAGCGAGCAAGCAATAATCAATAAAGACGGCTAGGATTCGAAATCCTAAACCAAACAAACTCGAATAGGACCAACTTCCTTACTGGAATCGGCTCTTTATTTATTTGATGGGGGATTTGATGATAGGCCTTCAAAGTCTAATCTTTCGTCTTCTATCTCTCTCGCTCGCTGTTCATGTTCAGCGTTGGAAACCAAACTTCCGCCCATCTACTGCCGCCATTCCTTCCACGTCCGTCTGGGTCCACTTGCCGGAATTTCCATTGGAATTGTTCAAGGAAGACATCCTCATGGAAACTGGAAAGCAGATTGGCAAGCCTCAACAATTGGACACTACAACTTCCCTGGCAACAAAGGCTCGTTTCGCACGTATCTGTGTCGAAGTGGATTTACAAAAACCTCTTCTCTCCAAGGTGAGAGTAGGAAACCTTATTCAAAGAGTCGAATACGAGGGTATACACACAGTTTGCTTTCACTGTGGCATCGTCGGCCATAGAGCTGAGTCTTGTTTATTGAAGAAGGTGGCGGCAACGAGCAAGACGGATACCAGTCCTCCTCGGCGGAAAACGGTGTGCCTGAACCGCCAACAGGGAAGCCGGATTCTTCAGTTCAATCCGATAATTACGGACCATGGCTACTAGCTCAACGTAATTTCCGCAGAAACAATAGCAAGAATGGTAAACCCCGGAATTCTAGCAGAGACAAAATTGGTAACAACCGCTTTTCAATCCTTGGTGATAAGGATATGGAATCAAACATCCCTATATATTGTGGATAATGTTGCTTTGACAAATCCTGACTCTCAAGATATTGTGGAGAGTGCTTCGGGTGCAAATCAACCTAAGTTGGTAAGTAAATCAGATGGTAAACGTGGGAAAAAAGGGAATTAAAATGGAGGTAATTCTTCTTTAGTTCCAGCCCATAGTCTTACTATTGGGCCAAGTCATTCCCCTTCTGGCCCAGGCCAAACTTCCAAGACTAGGAAGACTACCCCCCCAAGTCCACCAAACCAGACTCCATCCACTGTGGGACGGACTAACTCAACCAAAGGTTCTCAGACAAACCAAAACTCTTCACTTGTCATACGTTCTAACTCCTCCAAGGCTCTGCAAGACCTATACCCAGGGCCCGCAGGGGGTGAGAATATAGGCGAACAAGGTGACACCCATAGGTATGAATGCCACCAAAGGGAGCGGAGTCCCATTAGAAAGAGAACAGAACTGATCAAGCTGCTTCTCGGCTTTAGGACTTAGTCCAAGATTGAGCAATGGACCCGCTAATCCTGCGAAGAAGACTTGCAACAAAGAAAATCCTCTGGACAGGGACAGCGCTGTAAAGGTACTTCGAAATAGGGAACTTCGGCGATTCAGCTACATATCGCGAAACAGTAGTCAGCCTGTTATTAGTTTCGGAATGAGATGAAGGATCTCCGACAACTCAAATATTGACCACTCTTCCTAACCAGCAAGACCAAATGTGAGCTCTTGTCAAACTAGAGCCATCCGCCCGGGTTCGATGCCAGCAGGGCCTAACTCTTCCTAAGACAGGAGATTCGACATAGTTGCATAGTATTATATAATCCCCGCTTTCTGTGACAGCTGCCAGTGTTCGGTACGAAACTCCTCTCATAAGCTCCTCGCCATAAGGTTCCCGTGACTTGTTTGCTTCGTAGCTTCCCTTTTTTTTTCGCTGATTCGAAAACGCGCGAATATGATATCCTCTCTTTCTTAGAACGTCTTTACTCTACCGAGCTGGACAGCACAGCTAACCGAGTTCGCTTCGCTCTTTATGGCTCGTTCTCCTCTGTACCATTCTTTATTTTACCAGAATACGTCTTATAAAGTTTGCCTATGACGGAGATAAAGATGGAATGAGGCTGGTCTCAATCCCCTAATAGAAAGAAAAGTATGCCATTACTCTCAGTTGTTCACGACCGAAGGTGATTTTGGCTTGTTCCAATTAGAAAAGCAAATAAGGGGCGAAGTCACTAACTAGAGGGGGCAACTAGAAGGTAGGGGTGAACACCCGGCAAGCGTAGTCGATAGGCAAGAGCTCACCTAAAAATGAAATGAATATGATTACGCCCGGAGTCAGAATAAGTGCCATTTTTAATAAGAAGTCGTAGCTGCGCCATCTCATAGGGCGGTTTGATCATTATCGGAGGATCCGTGCGAGCTTCCATGACATCGATCAGAGGGTAAGTCAATTTGACAATGCTGTTGATGCAGTGATCGCAGAAAAGGCTCAGCTGGACAGCCGCCGTGATGGACTATCCAAGGAGCTAGCTAGACTTGGTGACTTGGACGCCCGTATTGCTGAATTGGAGGCTGAGTTGGCACAAGTTAGGGCGACCAGGGATCAAGTGCAGCAATAAAGAAAGAATAAATTGCGTAAGAAAGATGAACTTCGAAAGTTCAAATATCGCCGAGAAGCTGTATGAATAGCGACAGGTGGCTACTTAAGATCTAAGCCTTTACATATTCACATACTTCGAGCTTCGCTTTTACCTTCGGAAACCCCAACCTCCACCATAAACTCAAATAGAGCATCATGATTGGCAGGCGAATGGTCCGAAGGAGAAAGGAGTAGGCTTGCTTTCTCGCTGCATCCTGCCTGAGAGCAATAGCAGCCCGAAAAGCTTCCGGGTGAAGATTGAATGGCAACTGGTAAAGTAACTGCTACTGGCGCCGAAGCTGACCTTTAGCTAGCATGTGCTAGAAGTCTTTTTGGCCTTTCCTTAGTAGTCCGCTGACAACCCTTTTTGCTTTTTTTAGGCTATTGGCTTCTTCCTATATCCCTCTTTGTGCGTGCGCTTTTGATTCCTTGCAAACCCTGTACTGTACTCAAAATCTCCAAGCCTTTCCATCTAGTCCAGCCCATTTTCGGTCCGTCCTAATCCTCATTCAATCGCTTTGGAAAGCGGCTCACAGGCTGACACTAGACGGCTAACCCGATTGAGCTACATCAGTAGAACCGGCATTTACTTTCTTTCGTTCCTTAAGTCCTAGGCTCCCCGAGTCGCTACAACCCCGCTGGAATGCCCGAAGGTAAGGAAGGCTCACTCAGTAGTGCAGCTAAGCGACGAAGATGACTAATCCCGCTGACAAGAGTTGGTCAAGAAGCGTATTTTTGTGTAAGAGAAGAATTGATTGAAAGCTCCTTCGAAGAGTGAGACCCACTTTCATTGACCAGTAAGTGATAGCGGTTCGCAGAATGACCAACGAATATGCGCAACTGAATCCACTCTCGTGACATGAAACGATAGGGCTTTGACTTTGATAAGGTGTTAATCTAAATGTAAGTTAATTAAGCGAACAGGCAATAGGGCCAATATGACTAGGTCGGATCTCCCACCGATAGGCGCACTGTAAAAAGATAACGAAGGAGCCAGTGAGCCTTTGAAGAGGAAGTTCAAATCACAAATGAAAGAAAGGGACTTACTTTGTCCAACCCCTAATTCGGTCAAAGCCAACTAAGCATCTCCGAACCGGTAAACTATCAAAAAACCTAAAAAGCATCGCCGATTGAATTTATGCCAGTTTCTTTGCAGAGAACAACTAAGGATAGTATTCCGCTCCGAAGCGAAGAAAAAAAGAGGCCGTAGTAATGTAGGTGATGATACTTCGCTTTCAATTTCGCTTATATCGAGGTTTAAGACCGGAATGTCTTGTATTTGATGTCAGATTTGTTGGGGGCGAATAGGACGTTCTTCGAAGACCTAGCTTTGTTAGCTACGCTTGATGGTTCGTGGTTGAACTACCACAATACCTTGTATATAGATAGAATTAGGTACTTCGGGTGAGTTAACCGATGGAGAAGGAGTTTCATCGATTCGAATAGCATGAAGGTGCTAAGAGGAATGAGAGTAGGGTGATTGGCATCGATGGCTCAGTGTCCAACTCAGTAAGATTAGGCCGAATGATTATCTTCAGAATCTTGAAGTCTTGCTTGTTGAAGAATACAATACGATTTGCTTTCAGGAAGGGATTATGTTAGAACAGAAAGCGAAGTGCGACTGGCTAAAGCATGGGGACTGTAACAGCAAGTTCTTTCATGCTTCTATAAAGAAGAGAAACTCTAAGAAGAATGTTGTGGCTTTGAAAAAGGATGATGACTCTTGGCAGCTTCATCTTCTGAGAAGCTTCCGAAAAACCCGACGGTTACATGTGAGACTACCTACCATAGTGTGTAGTCGTTGAGCTACGCTTCTCCCCCTCACTCAGAGTCTGGACAGACCTTTTTTATCATGTCGTTGCTGTGCCGCGGGGCTGGAATGCCTTGACTCATGATCTCTCTAGGAGCTTGGTTAGGTAAAGATCATCCTCTTTACGCAGAGAGGCTCTGACAAGACCTGAATGACAAGAAAGACCAGAAGCGTCTATTCCAATACATACAGGAATAGACCTTTAGCAAGCCCTTGCTGCCGTCAAGTCACCTATGCTGTCGATTCCGAGAGTCGCATAAGATACTTGTGTAGGTGTTTACTTTAGCGAGGAGCTGAAGTATGCACGCAGCCTTGTTGGTTACGAGATAGTTCCTATCAATGGTTACATTTTCCAGAGAATGGATACTAATCCTTTTACGGTAGAAGTGATATGCACCAGCACGACAGCAGCATTTCCATCAAACTATGTTATATGGTTAGGTCTTATTTCTGAATATGTTAATTCACTCTTTACTCTAACCGGCTAAATGCAAGGAAGGCAACCCTGATCTTCTACTAAAACTGAGACACAAGATCTGCTCCTAACGTACAGTTCGCTAGCGGATATTTCGTCTGGTCTCAAATAGACCAAGATCCAATTTCGGGTCATTTCTTGGTGAACTGGTCCAGTCCGAGAAATCCTTTCTTTCTCGTCGATCTTGATACACTAATTTCCCGTAATAAAAATCACTAAACCAACCATAACCCTTTCTACGTCAAAGCAACTCAGCTCCATAGGGTGCTGCTAAGCATAACATCTTCCTGCCACCTTGTTTATAGGAGGCCGACCTTACTTGATAGGCATGAGTTTGTGGAGGATGAGTGTTCGCTTAACATCTTTCTCGATACAAGGCCTCAATAATCCATGATTCATCCATTCAATAATCCAAATCTCTTCGATCCCTGAATTTATGTGCCAGAATAAAGATAGACCCTTTTTCCCTTAGTTTCCACGGGTTAAGCCGTCGTTATCGAATGGTATCGAGTGGATGAGTTACTTTCGGTAACTGTTAGCACGATTGCCGAAAATAGGATGATTGACCCAACCGGGAGATACGTCCGGTTGCATCTCATTGAATGTGAATATCCGACTCTTTGCCTTCGGCCCTTCTCCCACCTATTGACGATATCGAAACTGATTCTCGGTTTTTCCGATCACTTCCGGTCCCAGTAGAGGCGACTTTAGGTGATCCAGTAGAGGTGCTCCCATACGGATCCATGCTATCCGGTGATCCATGCCATACGTACCTTGGCTGGTGCTCCATGCGTACCGGTGAACTTGGAGTCTCATATATGGACGAAAGCGAGTAAGGCTTTGAGGCGTAATTGAGTCTAACGAGGAAAAGAAAGAATATCGTGGATAGAGATAAAGAAAAGAAAAATAGGAATGGCTGACAAAAGGGCTTACTTTGTAAGGACTGGGAAAACTTAAGACAGGGTTAAACTATTAAAGAATAATATACGAGTATGGGTCTTTGCCCTTTCTAACGTACCCTGGGAACCTACCATCTCTAGTTGGCTTTCAAGGAGCTTGTCTTCACTCTCACGGTAAATGGACTAGCAAGGAAAAAGACCGGGAGGCTCAAGCTTCCCGAGAGTACTAGCTTTTTCTACGGGCGTAGCTTACTGGGTTGCGAGAAAGAATTAGTCAGGTTCTGCAAGAACTTTTGTTCAATCAGACGCTCTTAGAAAGGTAAAGGCCTCATATCAAGTAAGTTCAGCGCTAAAGCGTCCTTTTCCTGACGGTCCTGATGGGGTTGATCCAGAGCCTAGCAAATTTTATATCTTTTTTTTTAAGGTAGCCCTGTATTATATAGTACCCCTTTAATAACGACTGTCCAAGATTATATGCGGGTGCATAAAAATTAAAGTCAGTGTCTATAACAAAAACTAACCCTGGAAAGCGTAGAATGATAACTTACCAGGTCACCACCTCAGAAAGGGACTCTACCAAGACTGGTATTTCAACCTTTGCCAATTTTATCCATCAAAAATCTTCAAGCCGTCTTTTGCAGCAGGACCCTATTATGAAACTCCATCTTCCGTAAGCCAAGTCCCCCATATCTTTTCGGTTTGCAAACCTCATCCCAACTAACAAGATGGAGAGCTTTCTAAGCCGAGAGTTCACTTTGTCAACTAAATCACGGTATAAAAGACCTAAAACTTTATTATGCACCAAAGGAATTCCCAAGTATTTCCCAAGATCATTTGTAATACTAATATCCATAATACGGCTCACTAATCTGGCATTTCCACTAGCAGCTTTGGGCGAAATATACATTTTAGATTTCTCCAGGCTAACTTTGGCTCCAGAGGCTGCACAAAATTTATCCAAAACTGACTTGATTCTTTCTGCTTGCTTCGCCGAAGCACGACCAAATAATAATAGATCGTCAGCAAAGAAAAGATCGGATATAGATGGACCACCCTTGCCTAGTGTAATCGGCTTCCACTCACCCTTTGCAACTGAGTCTAAAATCAAATGTCCAAGCCGTTCCATGCACAAGACAAAAAGATACGGCGAAATTGCTTCACATACTCAGGGTGTTGCACTTTCGGAATGAGCACTAGGAGAGTGCGATTAAGATCAGCATGAAAGCAGCCAGAATCCAGAGCCTCCCTAACAATCGTGACCAAAGAAGAACCAAAAGAATCCCAAAACTCCTGATAAAAACCAGCTTTCCAGCCATCAATCCACTCTGGCTTTCTATCTATAGGCTGGTCTGGCTGTTGGCCTCGCACCTATGCCGGCGTGTTCACAAACTGTGGTAGAGTTTGACCCCAAACCACATTTCTCATTGGTACACTCCATTCGGGGCGGCATTTGTCTTGGGTTGACTCGGAGAATGGCCTGGATTCACAGCACATCCTCCAGCCCCCATGTCTGTCCATTTACTACTTCCGAGAAGCCTTGTGCCTGGTATGGATAGGCTGTTGATGCATTTTATCCCTGCATGCCAGCATATACCGACTTAGGATAATCTCCTCCGTTCATACCATAAACTTGCCCTGCTAACTGAGTTGTACTCCCCGATGGAAGACCGGTGCTTTGCCAGTTTCCGTTTCAATTTACACCTGTTGGACTGCCTCCACACTGGGCCATATTTGCCTGGTTCTGGTTTAGACCGGCATAACTAACTAGTACCTGGAAGATCTCCATGACTTCCTCTCAGGTTAGTTATCCATCCCTGGCCTCCTACACTTCTCACTTGCGTAGTAGTTTCAGGATGGGCTGAAACATTTGAACCGAGAGAATTACCCTCAGGTCTGACACTGGAGGTAAAGGTGTCGAATGGATAGGCCACCAGAATGATAGGAAGAATCCCGGATCTTGTGAGGGACACATGGACCGAGAGATCTAGAGGTGACTTATCATCACCTGCAAAACCTTCAGGATCAGCTACATGAGATTTAGGCATTCTCAAAGAACGAAGTACTTTACGAGCAGTAGCACCAGAAATTCTTGGTTCAACCACCGCCATAATAGAAGGTTTATATGTCTGTATCATATCTATAGCATGCCGACGAAAATTCTTATTGCCCGCACCTCTTTACTATTCCATAAGATGAAATTCATTGAGAAAGATGATCAACTCCTAGGCAAGCAGTCTCCCCAGGCTGAGATTGACCCTTCATAGCATCCGAAGAACCATCCTCCTGCTGATGTACATCATCAACTCCCATGATATAATATCTTGAGATTGAATCTCACCAACAATTGTCCCACAAGCCGAGTCATCTGGTGGGTTACGAGATCTCACCTCAAAACTTGATTCACCATGCAAGACAGTAGGAAAATTGAGTAAACCATCTTCTTCCATGTCTACATGATCAACATCAAGCCAGAAAGCCCTTGCCGCCCCCTTTTTCTCAACAATCAAATTCACAAGCCTCTGAGCAGGGACAAGATTCACCATCTTCGACTTCCCAGATTTATTAGGCACTGGAGTCTCGTTAGCAACATACATTTTTTTCTCATAATTATTATTCAACCGTGAGACCCACCAACAGATTTTCCCCAAGCACCACCTTGGGCCGTACTTGGCCCACTTACAGCTGCTCCAAGTTCCTCCTTGGGCTTCTTAAGACCTTGAGCCCATGCAGCAATATAAGCTTCCCTCTCATTTCAATTCTCTCTCTCTATTTCCAAATTAAAATAAGTTTCCTCTCCAGACAAGGACGCAAAACGCGAGCCATCCCTAATCTCATCTCCCTTCTTATTAGCTGCACGAGTGAGAGACACCACACCTTTTCCTTTAGGCATTGGTTGAGAAAAGAAAATGAAAAAGCTTAAACTCCCAGTCCTACTACAGTTTAGTTTAAAAGCACCGGCTCACCTGCGCTTACTTAGAGATTCGTAGTCTGGCGGGACGCTCGGACGTAGGATCTTACTGGAATTGGGTAAACATTAATGCAGCAACTCCCACCTCATAGAGTGTACTAAGAGGTCTTGTCAGAGCCTGACTTCACTAAAAAAAGGGTTTAATAGCCTGGTCAAGTATTCGACCTTGAATTCCCATACGCCCAACCAAATCTTTCTTATTCTTTTACTACGCTATTTATTGTCTTACACTGTAAGGTGTGGTCTTAGGCGAGCAACCAGCACAAGGTACGTATGGCATGGATCACCGGATAGTATGGACCATATGGATCTATGGTAGGGGTCTACTTCCTTCAAAGCCTATCGGATCACCGACTATTCAACGTCCTCCTATCCTAGACTAATAGAATGAATAAAGTGCTGACATACGTTCTTTCCTACAAGACTAGAATAGAGGATAGTACCTTGGACTGA